GGTTAGCACGATTAATGATATCAGCCCAAGTGTTAATTACACGGCCTTGACTGTCAACTACAGATTGGTTGAAATTGAATCCATTTAGGTTGAAAGCCATAGTGCTTATGCCTAGAGCGGTAAACCAGATACCTGCTACGGGCCAAGCAGCTAAGAAGAAATGTAAAGAACGGGAGTTGTTGAAACTAGCATATTGGAAGATCAATCGGCCGAAATAACCGTGAGCAGCCACAATATTGTAGGTTTCTTCCTCCTGACCAAATTTGTAACCTGCATTTGCGGACTGATTCTCAGTAGTTTCCCTGATCAAACTGGAAGTTACCAAAGAACCATGCATAGCACTGAATAGAGAGCCGCCGAATACGCCAGCTACACCCAACATGTGGAATGGATGCATAAGGATATTGTGCTCAGCCTGGAATACAATCATGAAATTGAAAGTACCAGAGATTCCTAGAGGCATACCGTCAGAGAAGCTTCCTTGACCAATAGGGTAGATCAAGAAAACGGCAGTAGCAGCTGCAACAGGAGCTGAGTATGCAACAGCAATCCAAGGACGCATACCTAGACGGAAGCTAAGCTCCCACTCACGACCCATATAGCAAGCTACACCAAGTAGGAAGTGTAGAACGATTAGCTCGTAAGGACCCCCGTTGTATAGCCATTCATCGACGGAAGCTGCTTCCCAGATGGGATAGAAGTGCAAACCGATAGCTGCAGAGGTAGGAATAATGGCACCGGAGATAATATTGTTTCCATAAAGAAGAGAACCAGAAACAGGTTCACGAATACCATCAATATCTACTGGAGGAGCTGCGATGAAAGCAATAATGAATACAGAGGTTGCGGTCAATAGGGTAGGGATCATCAAGACGCCGAACCATCCAATGTAAAGACGGTTTTCAGTGCTAGTGATCCAGTCGCAGAAGCGACTCCATAAATTTGCGCTTTCGCGTCTTTCTATAATTGCGGTCATGGTCAGAACTTCGTTTATAAAATCATCAGAGGCTCCCAAGCATAAGGCTTGTTATTTTACAGTATAATATGATCCATGTATCAATGTCAACCAATATCTGGGATGGAATTTAAATATCTATCCCAACGGGATAGATACTGAATCTATACTATATGGATAGAATATAGAGGTATTTTAGATAGACTCTATCTTTTTTAGATATATTCCACACTCTATAGATCTATCTGTGGTTAGATACTCCATCAAATTATTTATTCCTGGTTCCAGAAATGGAAGATCAATTGGAATGAGAACAGATAGGATCGAATAAGTATTTTTTTTTTTCGCTATAACGAAGTGCAACGCAATTCTGGAACCAAATTATTAATAAATTTATATGAGTGGAATATCAATTATTTATCACCTTTCTGGAGAACCCGTAGTGCGATAGTTCGTTCCCTGTGAATAGAAACAAATATTAAAAAAAACTTGATTAGATCCAGAACCAGAATAAGTGCACAGAGGTACCTATCAGAAATTTGATCCGGGTTGCCCGGGACTCGAACCCGGAGCTCGTCGGATGGAGTGGATGATCTGCTCTTCAGTATCAGTAAGAGCGAGAAATCTCTCCCCAAACCGTGCTTGCAATTCTCATTGCACACGGCTTTCCCCATGTAATGTATCTATTTCCTATTAGTTCTCGGATAGAAAAAGAAAAATGATTCTGAATCGAGGCAATTACTCAAAGAGCATTTCATTGGTCAAATAAGTTTTCTATTTTCAGATCCTGTATCTTTTGCCAGGAATTAGCTAGGGGATTTATCTGGGGAATATCTGAATGCCAAATTCGTTCTCTCTGCGAACGGGCCGCCGCTTTTGATGAAAAAGGCAGAGAATCAAATTCTCGTTCTTTTGAAAACGATTTTTTAAAGAGTTCTGGACCTAATTCCTTCCGAACTACACGTATCGTACTTTTATGTTTACAGGCTAAAGTTTTAGCACATGATAATAAAAGTATATACTTTATACGATATAAACCATCTCGATCAAAGGATCCACTGTAGTAATGAAAAAGATTTCTCCAAATTTGATCGAATCGATCGAGGATATCATCATCTGTTAGACTGGTCCAAGACAATTTACTAATTGGCCGCCCTGATATGTCACAGAATTTTTCTGTAGCCAATAATCCAATTATTGGTACAATCGGAACTATTGGATCCATTTCATTGGTAATAAGAACGGGGATGAATAACTCATCTAGCGTTTTGGTTCTGACCAAAAGAGGGTTCATCCGAACCCTTAAAAAATAACCTGGAGAAGAAGAACAATTCTTGGATAATTGATGAGAACAGACCCTATACGGTTCGGACCAAAGATGGAAATAAAATTGCCGAAAAATTAGAAGATAATATCTACATTTTTTAACTAGGAGATCAGCACCCTTTATAGCTATAATAGGTCTTTCGCCATATCTAACATAGTGAATTTTAGGATCCTTCAACGACCAGATACTTTTCAGTGAATTTCGACGAGAAAAAATGATAATATGTTTTATCTTTCGATGAAAATGAGTTCGCTGAGGGAAAGATCCATGAGACAACGATCGTGAATGAGAGGATCGTTTAAGACGGGAAAATAAAATGGATTCGCATTCACAGACATAATAATTCAACAGGAACAGGAAGAATCTCGTATTTACTCTTGGGACGACAATAATTGATCTTTGTAAATTCTCTGGACTATTTCTATAGTCATAGAGAACAGATCGTAATGGGTGCAAGGAGGGAGCATCTCGGATCCAGCGACGAAAGGTTCGAACCAAAATTTCCGGATGAATAGAATAGGGTATTCGTGCATCTAATATAGAATTTGAATGCGGGAATTTATCCTCTAAGAAGGGAAATATTGAATGGATCGACCGGAAACTCTTACATTCATTCATCCCTTCCACAGAAGATTTTGACCATATAGAGAACGGAACTTCCAGGACCAATGTAAGTGCTTCTAGTACCGATTCAGAATAGAAACTCTTCTTGCGATCAGCTAATGGATTTGGATCGCAATTCACGAATAAAACAATTGAATGATTTTGTTGACGTATTTGACCAATCAAACGTTTTACAGTTAGGAAACTTAATTGATCATTGGAACTTAAATGTTCCATCGGTCTGGAGGAACTTGATACATCCAAATAATGATCATGAGAAATTGCGTAAAGATCTTCCTGAAAAAAAAGTGGATATAAAAAGCATTGTTGCCAAAAGCTATCTTCCTTTCCGCATCTATGGAACTCATCCATTTTCAACCCTCAGCTATGGCCCTCGTTCATGAGAATAACCTCTTTATTTCTGAGAAAATACATGGTGCGATCTAGTCGGAACAAGATAGGAAAAAAGAGATATATCCGGATATCAATATTCTATCTTCTATAGATTTACTACCCAAGGATCTCATTCGTCATGAGGAAGAACGAAAATCTTTTATCCTGGCAACCAATCGCTCTCCTGACTCATGGAATTAATAAACCTGGTCAGTACACTATTTATCTTACACATCTGTACTCGAGTATTTAGGACTCATTGTTAGTGTATAAATCCCTGATCTACTCAGGGAAAACCTCCCGATATTGGGTACTAAACTGCTCTTAACTTCTGATCAGTAAAGGGAATTCCTCGCTCGCTTAATTGGAACGAGGAACAGAAGCTCGTTTCTCTGGGTCTACTTATGATTCAAGTCATATAGCTTTCTCCATTGACTCATTCGACTTAACCGCGAATTGATTCAATCCTATTCACAATTATCACATTTGATCCGAAAGGATGAGCATATTATACATCCATCTAGGTATATAATAGACATTTCCCACCCATTTGATTCCTTAAATCAGATCCGGTCCTGATCGAATACAATCAGGTATCCGAGAAATAATATCAGGTATCATAAAGATCATATGTTGGAACGACATGCTTTTTTTTCCGTTCATTATACTTCGAGGATCAGTCGTAGTCTTCCGAACTTTACCGATGGTATCGACGAGTTTTCTACTTCATTCAAATGTGTAAAAGATCTTAGTCGCACTTAAAAGCCGAGTACTCTACCATTGAGTTAGCAACCCATATTGCGAATAGATATTGAGGATATATACAATCGAAGTGGAATGCGAGGTTACTCAATATGAACCGGTAAATCCTACCAATCTAATTGACGAACGGGAGGGATCAAAAACCTACGTGAATGACCAAATAATTCACTCGTCAGTTCATATCGGAATATGTAGAGTTTCGATCCACCATTCCAGAATAAAGTAATCTAGGTTATGAATAAATGATCCATCGACAGAATTATCATGATTGGATAGAATCACTGATAAACGATGAACCTAAGATATCTATTTCTATTGTGAATGGACGAATTATATCGACACAATACACTATTGTCAATCCAGAATAAGAGATAAATTAATTGTTGGATTGGCGCTATATTGGGACGAGATGTTAGACGCATCGATAGAAAATCCTAGGCTTATTTGTAACAATAGAACGATTCAAATATTCGTCATCTTTGTATGGAATCACGTGGAAACGAGATTTACTTGGAGAGTATATAATAAAATAAGAATAATGTTGAGCCAAGGGCATTTGATCCGAATATGAAATGATGTCATAATCCATATCCACGAAACCCATTATGTAAACTACCGCATCGTTTCAGACGATGTTTTGAAGATTCCTCCCTGATCTCGAATCATGATCGAGATCAGTGATCTCGAATCATGATTCGAGACGTGATTATGAATAGTCATTAACTCAAATGATATGATAGGAATAGGTATCGAATCGGATCCACTCTTTTTGTATAGAATACACTCAATGTAATCAATTAATTTATATTTATTAGGTACTTAACTTAATGCTTCTTTAGCTGCGTGCATTACCTCGACAGTAACGTTCAAAATGCCCTTTCGTCGTGCAAATTTTTCTGTATTTCTTTTTACTTCGTCCCTTACAAAACGGGGGATTTTACCCAATTCTTGCCGACTTTCAGGATCCCAAATTGGACTAATATCCGTGGATAAGGATTTAGTCATTATTTCCTTCGTATCATGACCACAAAAAATATCTAGAAGATGATCCTCCATACCCAGAGCGAATGAGTTATAAACTAGATCAGCTATTTGATTAGTACCTTCGTAACCCAGGAAGGGTCGATATCCCAAGGAAAAATTTTGGATATGAGCTGGGGCGGAAATAACTCCACAGGGAATTTCAAGACGTTTACCAATATGACGTTCCATTTGAGTACCAAATATTGCAGAGGGTTCCACGCGAGAGATAATATCTCCTACTTCAGCATGATCATCTGTGATGATTATCTCATCACAAAAATCTTTAATTTGCTCTTTGAACCATTCTGCATCATGTTTACAATAAGTACCTGTACAACTCACACGAATTCCCATCTCTCTAGCAAGTATCTTAGTGATTGAAGCAGCATGAGTTGCATCACCAAAAACGACTGTTTCTTTCCCCGTAAAATTCTGACAATCGATAGATCTTGAGAACCAAGCAGCTTGGGAAACGAATCGAGTTTGTCCATCGATATAGGATTCGTAATCAACCCTTTTGCTCGATAAAATAGGAGCCGCCAAGGTCTCAAGAGATTTCTTTATCTGTCGGATGCACTCGGCCATATCTACAACTCCCATAGGAGTTGTAGATACATAAGGCATTCCAAATTCCTTATTCAAATACATCGCTGTCATTAAGCCCACTTCACGATAAGGAATTAAATTGAACCGAGCTTTCGGTAAATTTTTCGGATCCTCTACAGATCCTCCTTCAGGAATTATTTGATTAATTCTGATGTCCAGATCTTTTAATAAACGTCTCAACTCACGACAATCATGTCGATTATGAAAACCCAGAGTAAGAATCCCAATTATATTTACAGAAGGTGCATCTGTTACGAATTGATCCAATGTATGGGATTTCTCCAAATAATATCGAACTACCTGTTCCAAAGTTCTATCCGCTGCCTGAATTTCATTCACTTGATAATGATCCACATCCGCAAAAATGACGTTGCAATCGGAGATTATGGATGCTCTATCCACAAAGTTTTTTAAATCCTCTTGCAAGATACTAGAGGTACATGTAGGTGTTAATATTATCAGATCGGGACCTTCCTCCTTATCTTTTCGAATAATATGATCCACAACTCTTTTTCGAGATCCACGTGCTAGTACGTGACGATCTACTATACTAGCAGTTGCAGGAGTAAAATTTCTTTCCCGTTCTAACATAGAACGCATTACATTAAAATAATCATCTCCTAGAGGAGCATGCATAATGGCATGGACATTTTTGAATGAACTAGCTACTCGTAGAGTTCCAATATGAGCAGGACCAGCATACATCCAATGGGCTAATTTCATAAATTGAACCTTATCTCAAATTGATCCGTATTCCCATCTTGCACCACAGATATATCCCTTTATCTCTTCCCTATTGTAATCACATTCCCTTCTGAACTTTAAGTATGGTTAAATTATGATAAAAAGGAAAACAAAGTTGGATCTTTTACGAAAGAAAAAAGGGAAGAGCGAAGGAAGGGAAAACAGGAACCAATGAAATAAGTCTGGGACGGAAGGATTCGAACCTCCGAATAACAGGATCAAAACCTGCTGCCTTACCGCTTGGCCACGCCCCATTCCCATCCTATTTCCCTATTCATATGCTAATGAATACTTATATCAAATTTTTTGTCAACCCATTAGTATACAAGATTCATTAGATCAGATCTCAATTGGGGAAAAATTTTTGTGGATATTTCAACAAAATAGGTTATTGATGGAATTGGACATAATAGGAGAAACAGAAAAAGTGACAAGAATATCCATTCATTGATCATTTTCTATTAGATTGGGTAAAATGTTGTATGTATGAAAGAATCATCCCTTCCAACCCCAAGTCCGGTCAAACTTGCCGAAGAGCTTCGATCGATTCGATCAATCAAAGACTTTTCTGGCTTTACCCCCCCTAATTTTTATTGGAGAATAAAAATGCCAGTTATGTTCAATATTTTTCTAGATGATGCCTTTATTCATTCAAATAATCCCTTTTTTGGAAAATTACCTGAGGCTTATGCAATTTCTGATCCAATTGTCGATGTAATGCCAATTATTCCTGTTCTCTCTTTTCTCTTAGCCTTTGTTTGGCAAGCTGCTGTAAGTTTTCGATAAAAAGTATCCCCTTTTTTCTTTTTCAAGTTTTTGGGTCGCTGTCATTGATCCAATTTTTGTATAACTCTTTCCATTTTTTTGTGACAGAAGTTCTATCCTTGCTCCACCCGACGATACCAGATTCAGATACCTTATCTGCTCCCGGATAAAAACTTTTCCACTCACCTTCATCAATTCCTTCCGATCCCACCGCTCACTTCGGATCGGGCTATTGGGTCACGTATTGATACGATCACCAATGACTTATTTTCATAAATATTCAATAAATATCTAGTTGATCCAAAAAAATAAGAGGGAAAAAAGACCATTTTGAAAACAAAGAGAAAAATTATATCCTTCTTTCAAATTTTCACACGTGATTCGGAGAAATAATTTCGTGATTTGTAACAATAATACTATTGTTTGGTATTCAAGTATCCATATATGGTACAAAGATTGATGATCTATTCTGTTGTACTTATAATCAGGATTCCGGAGATTACGTAATGCTTACTCTTAAGCTGTTCGTTTACGCAGTAGTGGTATTTTTCATTTCTCTTTTTATCTTTGGATTTCTATCGAACGATCCAGGACGTAATCCCGGACGTAAAGAATAGTGAAAAAAGTCTCTGGGTTAATGGGTCTTTTCCGTTCCGTAGAAAGATTCGGGGTTATTCGTTTTCAGGATCAATAGTGGACGAACGGAGAGAGAGGGATTCGAACCCTCGGTACGGATGATCCGTACTACGGATTAGCAATCCGCCGCTTTGGTCCGCTCAGCCATCTCTCCAAGATCGGCAATATAATGAATATTGCGATTATTCAGTTGGATAAAGAACAATCCAGTCAATCGTATTGTTCATTTCGTTAAAAATAGTTCTGTATGACTGATTTTTTCTGCTTTTCTTGGCCTGGCCGATGGCCAGGCCAAGAAAAGCAGAAAAAATCAGCAGTCATACAGTGCTTGACCTAATTTGATAGCTAGAATACCTGCTGTAAAAGCAAGAAAAAAAGCTATCAAAAATTTAAGCTCTACCATATCTTCATTCCCTCCTCAATGAGTTTGATTAAATGCGTTACATGGATTAGTCCATTTATTTCTCTCCAATATCAAATTTTATTATCTAGATATTGAAGGGTTCTCTATCTATTTTATTATTATTGTAACGATATCAGTTGCTCAAGGCCATAGGTTCCTGATCGAAACTACACCAATGGGTAGGAGTCCGAAGAAGACAAAATAGAAGAAAAGTGATTGATCCCGACAACATTTTATTCATACATTCAGTCGATGGAGGGTGAAAGAAAACCAAATGGATCTAGAAGTTATTGCGCAGCTCACTGTTCTGACTCTGATGGTTGTATCGGGCCCTTTAGTTATTGTTTTATCAGCAATTCGCAAAGGTAATCTATAATTACAATGAGCCATCTCCGGAGATGGCTCATTGTAATGATGAAAACGAGGTAATGATTGATATAAACTTTCAATAGAGGTTGATTGATAACTCCTCATCTTCCTATTGGTTGGACAAAAGATCGATCCATATGTTACAATCAGATCGTGGCGGGTATAGTTTAGTGGTAAAAGTGTGATTCGTTACATTATCAACTCGAATAGTTGAAGGATCTTTTACATGGATCTTTGATCCATCTAAAGCTCTATTTCCAGATAGGTTCAAAACCTTCCCTATGAATACCCCGGAATAGCATACCTTCTCGTAATCTGGGTCTGAAATGATGAAAGATAAACACATTTTTGGTTCCAAGATAGCGACACAGAATGTTTGAAAGGTTAGATAAATTACAGATCTATGGGGAAGATATTTTTTCATCGTGACTAAACCTTCAACTTATGGATGGAAGGACCCCAGGTTGAAGCCGAATAGCTATAGAACTATGACTTTGGTTTACTTGGGTTATCGGCATTTCGTTCGAGCTCGGTGGAATTTGTTCTCCTAGGGATCAGAATCAGTAGAAATAGGGAACGAAGTAACTAGAAAGATTTGTGATTATTTTAAACTTTTCAAATTTATCTTTCTATCAGGATCATCTAGAAAGTGAGTAAGTATTCTACGATTTTGGGCCCTTCACTAAAAAAAGAGAATAAACTGACGTAGATGCCATGGGTACGATAATAAATTAGGGTTTTTTATTAGAAAAAAAAAGAGGAGAAAGAAAGGAATTTTCAATTCCTTTCAAAAAGATTTGATATAAATACTCCGCTTCTTCCCTCATACCGCTCTCTATCTCCCATGAAGGAGCCGAATGACATTAAATTCTCATGTTCGGTTCTGAATTAGAGACATCGAATAATAAATGTCGACTATAACCCCTAGCCTTCCAAGCTAACGATGCGGGTTCGATTCCCGCTACCCGCTAACAGATATCTACCTATTCTATATCTATCTAGATAGATATAGAATAGGTAGATATAAAGTGATTAAGTATATAACATAATTTCACGATTCACTCGAAATAAATTAATGTGAAATAGATTCCATTCTTTTCCTATCCTATAACCTCAGTGTGAATAAAAAGGTAGATCGGGACAATGTATGCCAAAGGGAATTCAAATAAAAAAAAAAGGGAAGAGAAAAAAAAGAGCGTCCATCGTCTAATGGATAGGACAGAGGTCTTCTAAACCTTCGGTATAGGTTCAAATCCTATTGGACGTAATACTCTTCAATTGTTATAAATTGTTGTGCAATGTATTGGATTGGAATGGAACAAATTCTTTAGTTCTTTTTACTGTTCTGAATAATTCCACCAAATGATCAAATATTCATTTTTTTTCTTGAAGTAAAAAAAGTTCAGTATGTTCCTTAAGAGCCTCTTCCAGAAGGGCTTTCGCTTCTTCTGTAAATGTACCAGTAGAACGTATAATTTCTCCGAACTGAGGTTTATTTTTTATCAAATAAAAACGTAAACCAAGGAGAAATTTTCTCACCTGTGCTATTTCGAATATATCCAGGTATCCGTTTGTTCCGGTATAAATAGTAGCTATTTGTTCTTCTACAGTCAAAGGAGCCGACTGAGATTGTTTGAGCAACTCACGTAATCGTTGACCCCTCGCCAATTGATCTTGAGTAGCTTTATCAAGATCGGAAGCAAATTGTGCAAAAGCTTCCAACTCTGCAAATTGAGCTAACTCTAATTTCAACTTTCCAGCTACCTTTTTCATAGCTTTTATCTGAGCCGCAGATCCTACTCTAGAGACGGAAATACCCACATTAATAGCAGGTCGGATCCCGGCATTGAATAGATCGGCCGATAAAAATATTTGTCCATCGGTAATGGAAATTGCATTAGTGGGAATATAAGCTGAAACATCTCCAGCTTGAGTCTCAACTATTGGTAGAGCAGTAACACTCCCCTCACCTAACTGGGAACTTAATTTAGCTGCTCTTTCCAAGAGACGGGAATGCAAATAGAAAACATCTCCCGGATAAGCTTCTCGGCCAGGTGGTCTTCTTAATAGAAGAGACATTTGTCGATAAGCTTGTGCCTGTTTGGAGAGATCATCATAAATGATTGATGTGTGTTGTTTTTTATACATGAAGTATTCAGCCAAAGTTGCTCCTGTATAAGGGGCGAGATATTGTAATGTAGCGGGAGAATCCGCAGTTTCCGCTACCACAATGGTATATGCCATTGCGCCACGTTCTCGGAATGTATTAACTACCTGAGCCACGGAAGAAGCTCTTTGACCAATTGCTACATAGACACAGATTACATTTTGACTCTTTTGATTAAGAATAGTATCTGTAGCTACTGCTGTCTTGCCGGTCTGTCTGTCCCCAATAATTAATTCTCGCTGACCACGCCCTATAGGAATCATAGAATCAATAGCAATAAGCCCCGTTTGAAGGGGTTCATATACGGAACGTCTTGATATAATACCTGGAGCGGGAGATTCAATCAGTCGAAATTCGGAAGCTGAAATTTTACCCTTACCATCAATGGGTTGGGCTAGAGCATTTACAACACGACCCAAATACGCATCACTTACTGGTATCTGAGCAATTTTTCCTGTTGCTCTCACGGAACTACCTTCTTGTATCATCAAGCCATCGCCCATTAATACAGCTCCAACATTATCCGATCCCAAATTTAGGGCAATGCCTACTGTACCATCTCCAAATTCCACTAATTCCCCTGCCATTACTTGATCAAGACCATGAATACGAGCAATGCCATCTCCTACTTGAAGTACGGTGCCAAGATTACCAACTCTTACTTCGTTGTTATATTGTTCGATCTGTTTCCGTATAATACTACTAATTTCGTCGAGTCTAATACTTCCCATTAGCACTTATTAATTATCTGTTCAGAAATAGGTCCTTAACCTTTTTAATTATCTATTGAGAAATAGGACCTATAACAACTAATCATTTGTGTTCATCATGGTTCTAAGCAGGCCAATATTGTGATCGATCGTACGTAAATGTAACTCAGTATTCAAACGACTATTCAAAGTTCCTATAGCTCTTCGTAAAGCTTGGCGAGAAACTTGTTGTCGGATCTGGTCAAATGCTCTTTGCTGTTCGGAGTAAATCGTCTCATTCTTGGGATCCTCTAATTGTTCCAAATTCTCAGAAGCAGTATTGAGGAGATCCTCTTTCTCTCGTTCTATTTGGGAGTTTCCATTTACCTGGATTTCGTCCGCTATCATTTCCACGTTCCTTAAGCAAGCCCGAGCTTTCTCGAGCTGATCGATAGCTCCTTTACATAGTTCTTCCGAATTCCGAATAGTCTCCAATATTTTCTGTTTACGGTTATCTAATAGATTACTTAATGAAAGTAGATTATCTATTCACAAATTTCACGAATTCATAATCTCTTCCCAAACCGAACACGAATCTTTCGATTCATTCGGCTCTCCTGCTCAGTTCTTTTTTATTCCCCAGGAACGTATACGTTCCCTTCACACCAAGCTTGCCCTTTCCGTTCCGTTTACGGAAGATTAGAATCAATTTATAAAAGACCGAGATCTCCGAAGGGCTCTTCCAGCAAAAGGGATTTGCAATTATCAAGAAAGTTTTATGTTGTTTTTGTTTCCCCTTTTCTCTCCTCTTCTTCCCTCATGAAAATTGAATCGTTCCATTCAATCAATTAATTTGTGCCTCCTCCTTTTTGTTCTATCGAATAAATTCCCTTCTGTTTAGGTCGTCAGTTCAGCATTGGAACTAAAATTGGATGGGAGATTGGGACTATTTTTCAGTAAATAGATCAAATTATTCCATTGATATGAATGTTATATATCGGATCAATCTCCAACTATGCCTTTGAATCCATCTCATCTTGACACAGCGGTGGAAAGAATACCCAGTTAGTTGTGCTTAGACTTCAAACAGTTCAGCTTTAACCATTCTAGTGGTCCTCCCTCATTGGTTGTTATAAACTAAGAGTTCATTTCCCAATCAATTACGAAATGCTATAGTTCTTCGCTATTCCCCATTCGGAAGTAATTCGTTGAGATTATGCACTTTTCTATCTCCAAAGTGCAGCTGGTTGGGCCCAGCCATATTATTCGAATATACAACTCGCACACACTCCCTTTCCAAAATAGATCAGTACACTAAGCACCACACTTGAATTTATTATATTTGTTTCTAAAATATTGGTATTTGATCCGAAACCCCCAGCGGAAGGCCAATAACTCAAGGAAATGAAAGGATCAATTACATTTTTCATACGCTCTCCCCTCATAGATAAGGATATGTTCTACAGAATTTTGTTATTTTCTTATTTGATCCTATCTAGTTCTGGATAATAATATTTGGGATACTTAACTTAGTCCCAGGTCTTTTATAAGGATAAAAAGAATTTGCTTGCCCTATCCACTCCCTTCCCTGCCGCACGCGTCATGAATCTTTCCGACCGAAGTATAGTTATAGGAAGAATAATTCATTTGCTAATTATTCAGATCAGCCTCTCCTGCAGTTTAACAAGTAAATTATTGGAGAAATACTAATGTAATGACGAGGTGTAGGGATATTTTTTTTCAGGATTAAACAAAGGGATTCGCAAATAGAAGCGCTAGGGCCACAACTAGTCCATAAATAGTTAAAGCTTCCATAAAAGCTAAACTTAGCAGTAAGGTACCTCGTATTTTACCTTCTGCTTCTGGTTGTCTCGCAATACCTTCTACAGCTTGGCCCGCAGCAGTGCCCTGGCCAACGCCAGGTCCAATGGAAGCAAGCCCTACAGATAATCCAGCAGCAATAACGGAAGCAGCAGAAATTAAGGGATCCATGGTAATCTCCTCTTACTAAGGTTGGGAAATAGTTGATAATACGACAGTTTCATCTATTGAGTGTTCACCAATGGTAAAATTATGGAACGATTTCTTCCGAACAACTAAGAACAAAAATATTTATTGATGATATCAAAGTGATAATATCAACGAATAGGGTATCCCTTATGCAAATATTTCATCATAAAAAGATTTATTCTTCATAATATTCAAAATAAAGATTCCATTTTATTGGGCATATGAATTCTTATCACGGAGAGAGAATAGACTGCGTAAGAGCCTATAAGTCATTATATATCACATCTATAGATGTGATATTAATCCATATAATCTATAAGGCTTATAATCAATATAAATGGATTAATATATGAAACGAACTATATACAAAGTCAACACGTTCGAAAAAATCCTCCCCTTAATGGGAACAAAAATTTAATCGTTCTACGCCGGTACATTCTTTACTCAAACAACTCCGATTAGTGAACCTGTTCGATCCTATTATCATATTTCTATACAAATGGACCAATCGGATCCACTCTATCTGGAGATCTAATGGACAGAAGTAGTTAACTGATCTTAAATCTTGTTACCAAGCTCTTTTTACTAAGAAATCTGATTTGCTTCTACCATACATATCAAGTCATGCGTTGGTACGATACTTAGAAAATATTCTGTCTGATTGGACAGTTATTTAATGATGACCCTCCATGGATTCACCTATATAAGCTGCAGCTAGAGTTGCAAAGATCAGAGCTTGAATACCGCTCGTAAATAATCCCAGGAACATTACAGGTATAGGAACTATTAAAGGTACCGGAGAAACAAGAACAGCAACTACCAATTCGTCAGCTAATATATTTCCAAAAAGTCGAAAACTAAGTGATAAAGGTTTTGTAAAATCTTCTAAGATGTTAATTGGTAAAAGTATTGGGGTTGGTTGAATATATTTACCAAAATAACCTAACCCCTTCTTTGTAAGACCTGCATAGAAATATGCTACTGACGTAAGTAAAGCTAGAGCAACCGTAGTATTAATATCATTTGTAGGTGCGGCTAACTCCCCCTGAGGTAATTTTAGAATTCCCCAAGGAAGAAGAGCACCTGACCAGTTAGAAACAAAGATAAATAGAAACATAGTTCCAATAAAGGGAACCCAGGGACCATATTCTTCCTCCCCAATCTGAGTTCTGGTCAAGTCCCGAAAAAATTCGAGAATATATTCAACAAAATTTTGACCACCGGTAGGAATGGTTTGTGGATCTCGAACAGCTATGGTAGCTGAACCTAATAAGACAGCAATTACAACCCAAGAAGTTAGAAGTACCTGTCCATGAACTTGAAACCCCCCTATTTGCCAATAAAAATGTTGACCCACCTCCACACCGGATATCTCATAGATATGATTCAGTGTGCTAATAGGAGATCGTACGATATCCATATCCATATTACCCCCTTGTAAAGATGAACTTAAAGAAGAAAATAAATTATTTTTGTCAAATGAGAGATTCCTCAATTATTTAACTCTCATCAGAATTTTTGATGTCACGAGATAATAAAAAGGGTATTCCATTAAGAATATTTTTCAATTTGGAGCAGCCAACCAAATCAATAAATGAAATTCCCTCTTACGAGATCTTGGATGGAATAGCAGCCAACTCAGTAAATCCTCAGGTCCTCCCCCCCCCCCTTTTTTTTTTTTTATTTTTTTTTTATTACTTTCTATTAGCCCTTCATATAGCTATAATGACCTTAATGCCCTTCCTTCGCAAATTGCTGACGTTAATCTGTTCAGGATCAATTGGATTGAAGCTATACCATCATCATTGGCTGGAATTGGGATATCCACGAGATCTGGATCACAATCTGTATCAACCAAGCAAATTGTCGGAATACCCAAAGTTCTACATTCCCCAAGAGCAATGGATTCTTCCCGTTGATTGGTAATTATAGCAATATCGGGTAAGCTTGTCATATATCTAATCCCACCTAGATATTTCTGCAATTGGTCTAATTGTCTCTTGAGCATAGCTGCTTCTTTTTTTGGAAGTTGATTGAATCGTCCCGTATCTTGTTCTTTTTTTAAATCCTTGAACTTCTGAAGTCTCGTCTCTGTAGTAGACCAATTAGTTAACATACCACCAAGCCATTTTCTATTTACATAATGACATCGAGCTTCTGTAGCAGCTGATGCTACTAAATCAGTTGCTTGATATTTCGTACCGACTATCAGGAATTGTTTTCCTCTACCTGCTATATCAAACAGCAAATCACAAGCTTCTGATAAAGAACGAGCAGTTTTAGCCAGATTTATAATATGAGTATCTTTACGCTCTGTAAAAATGTAAGGTGCCATCTTAGGGTTCCATTTCCTAGTTTTATGCCCTAAATGAACTCTTGCTTCCATCATCTCTTCCAAATCAATGTTCCAATATCTTCTGCTCATTCTCGTTCGCTTTCCTCCCCAAAATAGCGAAATAAAATGTATCGTAATATCTAATTATTCCAACGGAATCAATTACATCTCAAAGATTGCCTGTCTGTCTAGTACGTGATAGAAACGTTCTCACTCATAGAATATTTGATATTCTTCCTATTATAGAAGAGATATTCATGAACATAACAAGAAATCTATTTCTCAAGACTATTTCTCAAGACTATTTCTCAAGACTATTTTAATGGCTGTTTTAATGGCTGTTTTAATATATTGTGATATTTGTAAGAATTGTCTTGAAAGGAAAAAAAATCTACTTTGTCATGATGAAATAAAATGTCCTTCACTTTGTTGCTAAATAGATTCCTATTCCCTATTCTTGGATCTATTCCGTTTCGTTTCCCTGAACGGTGAATATGTTGCCCAGTACCGGCAGGTATCATCCCCCCGAGAATAACATTTTCCTTCAAGCCTTTCAACCAATCGATGCGACCTTGTAGAGCAGCTTTAGCTAAGACCCGAGCAGTTTCTTGGAAACTCGCTTCGGATATAAAACTTTGAGTATTCAGAGATGCCCTTGTTATTCCTAATAACATGGTTTGATAGTAGATTGCCTCTTCCAGAGCACGATCCATTCTCTGTGCTCGTGATAATACAATGAGTTCCCCCGGTGAAAAAACATTAGCCGTTCCATCTTCTGAAATTAAGACTTTCGATGTCATTTGGCGTACAATAACCTCTATATGCTTATCACCAATTCGTACCCCTTGGGATCGGTAAACTTTTTGAATCTGATTGACCAAATGAATCTGACTTTGTTCCATAGTTATCCTAGCGCTTATGAATAACCCCCAAAGACTTCCAAGAAATCTTGTCATATCTCCGGTCCAATTTTCAAAACTTTCTTTCAGATTCATCGATATTGAATTATTCAAACGGGCTTCTGACAATTGTTCAACTTTAGGAAGACCTTGAATTATATCACTGGATTTGAACCTTTCATATATCAATGTTATCAATGTATCTCCTTTGTCAAGAATTTCTCCATAATGACTATGGACAGTTGCTTTTCGAGTAGCCAAATAAGGTTTAGCTGATCTAATGACTAAAGATTCCTCATCAACTGCTATAATTTGACCAGATTCGGGGAGTGGTTCATCCTCGGATATCCATACACTTTCAGGAATCAATTGTCCAAGACTAACTACTGGAAATGTTTTTTCGCAGAATTCGGATTCGGATGAGGAAGAGCACCAATTTGGACCCAATAGATTGGAAATGATGTTCCTGCACGGATCGAAATGATAAATTATCATATTTTCGTCCATGAAATAATATTTAGGTACTTGGAAAGTATTGAAAGAATTGTGGAAAATGGAATGTTTCTTTGATAATACTTTTTTATAAGTTAGAAAATGGGAGGATGGAAAACGGTTGGTTATACTATGTAAATTACCCAAGAGACCTGAAAATTCAATGATTTTTCTCATAGGATCCTTTATATTTGATTGATTTCCCGTATCATAACATTTAGAATCATTGAATAGAACGATTCGAAAATAGTCGGATGGTGATAGAACCATAAAAGATCCACTGTCTTCTTCCCCATTAGATAATGAACAAATAATTCCTTGATGCTTACTAATTAATTGACTCGCCCCATTGGAAGATAAAAGATTAGTGTGGTCCAAATTGTTATGGAACATCAAATTTGGACTTGTTTTATTGTCCCTTCTCCCCATGAAAAAAGGGGGGTATTTCATCAAGCTAATTTGAACCATATTGTTAACGATCTTATTTGTTCTTACTGAAATAAGAGAAACATAAGCCTCAGATTCTATAGAATCTATTTGTTCCCAATCAAATCCTATACAAGTTCGAACCAATGGAATACTTATATCACTCATTACTTGGATTCGTTCACCGTCTTCATACGAAATAGAATAGCTAATTTGAATCTGCAAGTTGTCCCCTTCCCTCGATAAATCTAGGGAAAACGGTGTTGTCATATTCGACCCATCAGGTATTCCATGTTCTACGTTAGAATATCCAAAAATGGAATTTCTCTGTAGAATACCACTTTTGGGTATTCTAAGAATCGCATCAGGACAAGGTATTATTCTTTTTTCCCATTCTTTATCACACTGCAATGAGACGATGAATCGATTCATTTGCTTTTTCCCCTTAATATTGTAATTATTAGGGTAAAAGACATAAATAGAGTCTCGATGCTTGTTGGATATGGTCCGATCAGTTTCAGTTTCTGAATAACTGAAGATTTGTTCTTCCTTCTCATAGCAATTTGAGTCACCTGATCTATGTTCCACTTGATCCACGTAAGAATCGGAAAGTGATTGATGTTTGGCAACAAAAGGTTGAACATATACTTGATCCTGATACTTATGAAATGGAAAGGGTACTACACGGGATCCGTATATACCTCCCGATAATATCCATAGATAACCCGTCCTGAGTATAGGATGAACATTACCCTGTACATATTCAGGTGCATGACACACATTGGTACTCCAGTGCATTTCTCCTTCTAAGTCAGAATATATATTTTTGCGAACTTTTTCCTTGAAGGAAGATGTTCTAGCACGAACCTCGGCAATAAGCTGTTCCGATTCCACATATTGATCATTCTGAACCAAAAGCAAACTTTGTGGCGGAATGGTTAAGTTCTGTACTTGATCCTGACCATCAATAGTAATGGATAAGTTATTATGACATAGATAAGCAGGATGTCCATTACGTGTACGTGTGGGATAAACCAAATTTTCATTGAATTCAATCTTTCCATTGAAAGGGGCTCGTATATGTTCTGCAATATCACCAGTAAATACCCCCCCGGTATGAAAAGTCCTTAGTGTTAGTTGAGTTCCTGGTTCTCCAATGGATTGGCCCGCAATAATACCTACTGCTTCTCCTAATTCAATCAAGTGACTGTGAGTAGTACTCCGACCATAACATAATTGACAAATCCGAGATATACTCTTGCAAGTAAAGGGGGTTCGTATATATATTGGTTGTGTTCGAAGGTTTATTAATTGATTGGCAAGTCCAACTCCAATATCCTGATTGCGCGTGGCAATGCATCTCCTATTTATATATACATCGTCTGCTAGCACACGGCCAATCAGTATTTGTGTTCGTACAACAATTTCATTTCTGTCCCTCTCTCGACCTCGAATGGGACTTACGAAAATACCTTGGATAGTGCCACAATCTGTTCTACGTACTACAATGTGTTGAACTACTTCAACGAGTCTACGTGTGAGGTATCCAGCATCTGCTGTTCGTACAGCAGTATCCACAACTCCTTTACGAGCCCCATAACAGGAAATAATATATTCCGTTAAAGAGAGCCCTTCGCGTAAATTCCGTCGAATGGGTAGATCGATGATTTGTCCTTGAGGATCTGACATTAATCCTCTCATACCTACTAATTGGTGAACCTGAGATGTACTTCCCCTAGCTCCTGAGAAGGACATCACATGTACTGGATTTAAGGGATCAGTCATGCTAAAATTCGGATTCATTTCTTTTCTCAAATATTCACTGGTAGCATACCATATCTCAATCGATTGACGTAATTTTTCCACTGCGTGTACATTCCCATAATGATTCTGTTTCTCCGAAACAGAACCTTGTTGCTCCGCATCTTGGACGAGCCATCCTTTGGAAGGCGCTGTTAAAAGATCATCAATTCCTAATGAAATAGCTGTATCAGTAGCTTGTTGAAAACCCGAAGTCTTGAGTTGATCCAAGATATGTGATGTATATGTCATTCCGAAGTGATCTATTAATCTGCTAATAAGCTTTTTAATGGCAGTTTTATCCATCACTTTATTATAAAAGGGCAAATTATCAAAGGGCAATCTAGTTCGTTCCTTCATAAGGAAAAATCTCCATATTTTCATGAGCAGGATTAAGCAATGGGTTCAAGCCGGTTATTCGAAGGCTTCCTCGATCTCTATATCTGCACTAATGAAAAAATCATAAGATCAATAACATTAGATCCTGAGAGCTGGTAGTGATTTATTTGGGTGTTCAGAACAGGCAAACCCTTGTATGGCTTCTTCCATTTCTCGATTGAAACGAGTACGACCAACAGTTGTTCGAATGTATATATTAAGGATTTCTCCCATTCTACCTTTTCTTATTCGATAATGTTCATGGATTTCGTGGAAAGTACCCAAAGATTCGTATTGAACTTCGATAGGGGCTTCTTGGTTTACTGAGGTAATGATACGTAAATCCACTTCCCCCCACCGGAGCCATAAGGGGCTGTATAAGTCAATTCGTTTCTGTCGGTAAGCTCTGAGCACATCATCATAACTATAAAAGGAAGGTTTCTTACAAGAAAAGCTTTTATTTTCCGAGTGATACGGATGGTACCTATTCCCATAAATACCTTGACTATTTTGGACCGTTGATATATAAAGTCCAAGAAGCATATCCTGAGTCGGTATAGAAATAGGATCCCCGATAGCTGGAGACAAAAGATTTGTCTCAGAAAACATGAGTAAACGAGCTTCTGCTCTAGCTTCCAGAGATAAAGGTACATGGACAGCCATCTGATCTCCGTCGAAGTCTGCATTAAATCCCCCACAAACCGATGGATGTAAACGAATGGCACGTCCTTCTACTAAAATAGGTTGAAACGCTTGTATTCCCAATTTGTGTAAGGTAGGTGCTCGATTCAACAATATGGGATGTCCTTGCATAACCTCTTGAAGTACTTCCCATACAATGGGTCCCTTATCTCGAATCATACTTTTAGCAGTTCTTAGGTTGGGAGCAATATGTCGTCCGATGAGACTACGAATTAAAAATGCTTGAAAAAGCTCTATTGCTATTTCTGAGGGTAATCCACATTGGTACAATGATAGAAAGGGACCCACCACAATAACGGAACGACCTGAATAATCAACTCGTTTGCCTAGTAAATTTTCACGAAATCTTCCCTCTTTGCCTTCGATCACATCTGAGAACGATTTATAAGGCCTATTATGACTGTCTCTCATTGGTTTTCTGCAGATACCATTATCGAGAAGTGCATCTACGGCTTCCTGGATCAATTTTGTTTGATAAATAACAAATGACTCAGATCCACTTCTTGCTAATAAATTTGTAAGAGTATTATTCCGATTGATAACTCTTCGATAAAGTTCATTTAGATCTGACGAGGTAATAAGTCCACCTTCACCTAATTGAACGATTGGCCTCGGTTCGGGAGGAAGAACTGGTAATAGGCATAAGACCATCCATTTTGGTTCTATATTTGTTCGGAGAAAATGTTTAGCCAATTTCATGCGTCCAACCAGAAAATCCTTTCTTCTTCTAATTTTTTCATCCTCCCATCTATCCACAGTAGATTCTTGGTTCTCTTCCAATCTATTCCATTTCAATTCCACCAAGTTCTTCCATTCCATATGTGAACGATCTATAATCATTTGCAGATCCAGACCCATTAGTTGTTTCCCGATAGCATCTCCCCCAGTAGCTATTTCTCTCTCTTTAAATGTTCCAGAACCCCGAGGAAAGAGGTAATAAGGACGAGCAGAGAGGTAATGAGGAATAATCTCTCTCCAGGATTGAATCTCATAATCGAATGTACCCCGTGATCTCAATAAAGTTGGTTTGTTAGCTATGGGCCTAGCAAGAAAAAGATTTGGATAGGTTATTCTAAGATTTCCCCCCCTTCAGGATCGGACGTGAAAGTTTCCTCTCATCCGGCTCAAGTAACTAAAAAAAAAGATGCAAAAACTCTTTTTCGCTCTGAAGAGAGATCGCTACTCTCTGCTCAAGTTCCAAGTGAAATTGAGTATTCCTTTATGTTATGATTCTACAACATAGATATGGAATTATTGAGCAGTCTCCTCCCTTTCGAACAATCCTTTTCTTCTTGAAAGACCTTCAATTAGGGATTTACTTGTCTTTATCTCGTTCCATTTGATCCTTTAGGTTCCTGCTTGCTTTGCTTTACTTCGATGGTTACAATACTATTGATCGAAGCATATGTGCGATGAATAGACTCCTATAGCCATATCTTCGGTCCGGAATACCTCTATTCAGGGCTAACCCAAATAAAAGAGAATGAATTTCAAATTCCATTATCTGAAAGAAGTGTTTTCACGAAGTTCAATTAGCAATTTGATAAATAATATCTAAACCCTGGACTAATTCCTCTTTCTCAGCATCTTGAAAAGATGCTTATAATTCTGAGCTTCATGCTACTCCTCTGGAGGGTCATGTCAGAGCTAAAGGCATCCCAATGAGATTTAATAGGATGACAGTTCCTGATTACGGATCTGTATGATCGGAACTTGTGATCAAGTCACACATCGCAGTATACTGGACCTTCTAATTCTTTCCGAGTTTTAGCTAATAGATTCGCAATATAACTGGGAAGGCGTTTCAAATACCATACGTGAACCACCGGGCATGCCAGTTTAATGTATCCCATTTGATATCTTCGAATTCGAGAATCAACGAATTCAACTCCACATTGTGTGCAAAATTTTGCATCTATCTTCTCATTTCCAATCCCTGGAGAATTTCCACAAGAACAAACTCCACTTTTGATAGGTCCAAAGATTCTTTCACAAAACGATCCATCTCTTTCTGGTTTATTAGTTTCATAATGTAGAGTATGAGGTTTAGTCACCTGTCCAACTATCTCACCATTAGGTAAAATTTTTTCGGACCAAGCACAAATCTGTTCGGGAGAAGCTAATCCAATTCGAAGTTGTTGATGTTTATTCTGGTCAATCATAAAAGATCTCAATTTATTGTGATCAAACTTCCTCTCTATCTATCTGAAAGTTTTTCTCAGATATAATAGCATGATTCAATTCTAGAGCTAAAGATCGTAATTCTCGAATGAGCAATCGGAAAGATTCTGGAGCAGTGTCAGGTTTAGGTATTGGCCCTCCAGTGATAATGGCACCAAGTACTTCATTACGAGTTCTAATATGGTCAGATTTGAGAGTAAGCATCTCTTGTAAAATATAAGCAACACCAAAACCTTCTAGAGCCCAAACTTCCATTTCTCCTATTCGTTGCCCCCCTCGTTTGGATTTTCCTCTAAGAGGTTGTTGTGTAACCCGTGCATAAGGTCCACTCGAACGTGCATGTATTTTCTCATCAACTTGATGACTCAATTTCGACATATAAGCTTTTCCTATTGTAACAGGTTGTTCAAAAACATCTCCTGTTCTTCCATCAATTAATCTATGTTTTCCAGGATGATCTGGTTCGAATACCCATGGATTAGCTGTTTGCTCACTAGCTTTGTAAAGTTCAGGAAACACTAGTTTTCTCGAAGCTTCTCGCTCGTATTTTTCGTCAAAAGGTGTTATTCTATAATGTTTGTTCATCGGGTTTCCTGCTAAACCGGGCAAACATTCAAAGATCTGTCCTACATTCATTCGTGAAGGTACCCCTAATGGATTCAATACCATATCAACTGGTATTCCATTTTGCAAATAGGGCATATCTTGTCTGGGCAAAACTATTGAAATAATACCTTTATTACCATGCCTTCCAGATACTTTATCACCCACTTGTATCTTACGTTTTTGTGATATATATACGTGTACTGTTTCCGCATTATCACCGGAATCATCTACTCTATTGATCCATCTCACGTCGATAACTCGACCCCTTCCACCTATAGGTGCTCTGAGACAATTTTCTCTCGCAGTGGATACCTCAATACCAAATATGGTTTGTAATAATCTTCCTTCTGGGGTACATAATGATTCTTCTATTGTTTGAGGCGTTAATTTACCTACCAAAACATCACCTGTTTCTATCCAAGATCCTAGCATTACAAGACCATTTTCGTCCAAATGACGAAGTAAATGAGCATCTAAATGAGGTATTTCTCTAGTGATTCTTTCAGGACCCTGGCTCGTCATACAGATTTCAATCCTGTATCTTACGATATGGAAAGAGGTATAAATATCTTCATATACCAGACGTTCACTAATGAGTATTGCGTCTTCGAAATTGTATCCTTCCCATGGCATATAAGCTACTAAAACGTTTTTTCCCAAAGATAGTTCTCCGCCTACCGTAGTCGCACCATCCGCCAGAATTTGTCCCTTCTTTACACATTCCCCTTGATGAATTTGAGGTTTTTGATGCGTACAAGTATTGGTATTAGAACGTTGATATATAACCGATTCTGTTCGTACAGTGTCTCCATTAACCGATGAAGTTATATTTACAGCATCGATATACTCGATCCTTCCCTCTTGTGTAGCTATAGCTACACTTCCTGAATCTAGAGCTGCTTGACCTTCCAACCCAGTTCCGGCAATGCACTTCTCGGGTCGAAAAAGTGGAACTGCTTGACGCTGCATATTAGAACCCATTAGAGCGCGATTCGCATCATTATGTTCGAGAAAAGGAATAAGGGAAACTCCAACGGAAAAATATTGGAAAGGAAAAATACTTCTGAAATGGATTTGTTCCCATGCAATAACTATAAATTCTTGTCGGTATCGAGCTGGAGTAATTTGTTCCTCTTGAATTCCTTGATTTAACGCCAAAGAATTTCCCGTAGCTATCCGATAGTATTCATCCTCATCTTCTCCCGGTAGTAGATAAACCATATGTTCTTCTCTCGATCTCTCGGAGATCTTATAGAATGGACTTTGTAAAGAACCACAATCACCAATCTTTGCATGAATAGATAATGATGCAACAAGTCCAGCATTCATTCCTTCGGACGTATCGATTGGACAAATACGCCCATAATAACTGGGATGAATATCCCGTGTCCGAAAACTAGCAGTTCGCCCTGTTAAGCCCCCAGGACCTAAATGGCTCAATTTTCGCCCATGAGCTATTTCCGTCAATGGATTAGTTTGATCCAAAAATTGGGATAAGGGGTGTGAACCAAAAAAATCTTGAAAAGTGTTTTTTAATAGAGTTGAAGTGACCAAGTTCTGAGGAGTTGATCTGCGCTTGGTTGCTCTGCGTATAGTTCTTTTAACTGCATCTTCTAAACGACCTAGAGCTAATCTAAATTGATTCTGTAATAAATCTGCTACAGAACGAATCCGTCGATTTCTGAGGTGATCTATATCATCGAGTGTACCCATTCCAAATTTAACCCCGATAAGGTAATCCACAGCAGCCAATACATCTTGTGGTAATGAAAAAATCTCGTTCTCGGGTATATCAAGGTTCAGTTTTTGGTTCAGATTTCGTCGACCAATCTTTCCCAATTCACATCTTTTTCGGAAAAATTTTTTTTGCAATTCTTTACATAGAGACTCGGAAAATACCAAATCGCCACTTATACAGTAGAGTTTTTTATAAAACTCCAGAATGGCTTTTTCCCTCGACCATAGATATTCCTCCCGCTCCCACCTCCCCTTCTTCTTCAATAAAAATAAAAATCTTTCGGGATAGCGAGTATTGTCCAGAATCTCTTCGAGATTTAAACCCATAGCTGATAATAGAACTGGAATAGATATTTTTTGTTTTCTGCTTACACGAGCCCATATCCTTTCTCCCACATCGATCTCTAATTTCGATCTTCTTCCCCAATCTGAAATCAGAGTGCCAGTATATATATAATTAATTCTATTATGGTCTAATTCCGAACGGTAATAAATACCAGGACTTATTAATATTTGATTAACTACGACTCTGTAAATCCCATTTACTACAAATGTTCCATGGGAATTCATTAAAGGAATATTTCCGAGAAATACAGTTTGTTTCTGTATCTTCCTACTATTCCTCCGAATCGATCTTGCTGGTACATATAATTCAGAGTAATATGTAAGGGACTGATATACAGCATCTCTCTCTTTGATGAAAGGTTCTGCTAATTCATATTCATTACCAAAAAGCCTGAATTCAATTTCTTTATCTATATCCTCAATTTTTGGAAAATTATGAAGTTCTTCCATCAAGCCCTGATCGATAAAACGACAAAATCCTTCAAATTGTATCTTACCAAATTCAGGGATTGTAAACGCTCCCTCATTTTCATCTAATCGCATTGGAAGTTTCCCATCTGTAGAAAAATCTATTAAATTATTCCCGATTGATCTATATGGATCAATCCGACAAAAAAGATTCGGATGTATATTCAGTCTTCACTATATCCCATGAAATTCTACCCGTATCCAGATATACTTCCAATTAAAAAAAAAAAAAGGATAAGGAAGAGGTACTTTGATACTTTCTTCCAACCACGTGAAATGGAGCTATGAACGAATGAATCAAACCATTCTTAAATGTTAATCTCACTTAGAAAATTTCCTAATGAAAATAGTCAGATCGAAAGAAAGACGGAGAACAAATTAGATCCATTTCCTTTATGGTTGACTTTAGCATACATCTCATACTATACTTAAAGGACGGACGAATGACTTGAAAGGACAAAAGATTCGATCTGTCCATGGGATTCCCATATCTCGGCGACATAGCCAAGCGGTAAGGCAGAGGACTGCAAATCCTCCATCCCCAGTTCGAATCCGGGTGTCGCCTTGTTGAGGTAAGTAAATGGAAGGAAAAGTCTGTATTTCCATTACAGAACCTCTGGAGACATATTGGTACATATTACCAATATAGATAGTGAGTTACGTACATTTGATCCCGATTCCGTCGTGAATGTACGACCCTCGAGTTAGTTATAGTAACTTGTTGGTCAATGAACAAATGGATTTATTGATCTCTCATATCAGCTCGAACGTCAGTAACGTTCAGAATGCAAAGGTGGACCATTCATTTCAACTTCAACTTTGCACTATGGTTAATAGTTCCCTTATCATCTCGATGATGAAATCATTATTTTTTAGAGAACATGATCCGTATGGATATAGTCGGTATAACTTGGGCTGCTTTAATGGTAGTTTTTACATTTTCCCTTTCACTCGTAGTATGGGGGAGAAGTGGGCTATAATGGTAATGCTTAAGAATCAATTATTGCGTTCCTTCCATATCATGCATGGTAATATATTCTGTTCCATAAGGATCCAGTAATATTGAATCTTCGTTCCAAATTGAAACACTCTACATGGAATTATTTCCTCTTTATCCCCGTAAGGGATGTACGTAATCCCTTATAATTATCATTTTCCTATGAAAAATCTTATTTTCTTCAACAGGTTTGAATTCATTAGTTCTTTTCTAGAATGAGTCGATAATCTCATTTCTTCCACTGAAGAACGATCTCTCTTCTCTTTCTTAGTAGGAATAGAAAGAGTCCCTGTTTTATCGGATGGTTCCGAATTGAATTGATCGGATCTGATATGAATTCCGTTCTCGGAAAAATATGGGACATAAGTCATAGATTCCTTTGCTTTTTCATATACCATTTCAAGTGCTATATCTAACATGTGCTAGATATAGATGTTCGTACCGAAAAAAAGATGTTCAACTTTGATCCTAAAGAATCCGCAAGTACGTTCAGAATTAAGTCTGTCTGCATTGGGTCTATTTTTCCAGGAGCAGGAAGAAGGTGATGTGATCAGCTCCGCTATTTTATGGTACGAGGTCCTTCATCCTACATTTACCATATATGGATAAGTACCATTAAGATATATTTATCCATATATGGGTGTAAAAGAAGAAGTAGTACAAAAGAAAAGGTTAGATATTCTTTTCCTCCGTACTACTTCTTCTTTTCTTTTCAAAAAAAATTAAAAGCAATCCCTACCCTGTATTGTTGTAATACAATAGATCCACCCTATATTGTTGTAATATAAAAGATCTCATAACCTATTTTATACTTATGATCTGGATCATAAAGATCTATCTAGTGATCAGCAATCAATTGATTTTCATCAAAATCAATTGCTTCCACTGCTTGCACTGGCCGTTTTGACGTAAGGGATAAGTAGAAAAGCAGTAGGAACTGCAAGGAACAGTAGAACAGCAATAAATGCAAGGGTATTTACTTCCATGATCTCCTTATTTTAACTTTGTTCAAAAATAGCTCGAGATTTGATCTCATTTTGATCTCATTTTGATCTCATAGAGATGAATGAATCTTTCTTTCAAGATCCATGAAATAGATGTATGTCATTGATAGAATTGGTTCGAGTAACGGAATCTAACTAATGGATTGAATGAATTCTTCGATGGAAATAGTATAACCTAATACGATCACTTTTGATAAGACTAGTAGTAAAAACTTACGTGCATCAGAAAACGTTCCGATCAACACATGTCTGGTATAATTTCGAAAGAATAGGATTCGTACGAATAAGAACCTTATGCTCCTCCAGAAGACGTTCGTCAGACATGAGAGATATTTTGCTTGGATCTCCACGATTTAGATGGAATTGTGAATCTATCCCGCTTCGGTGATGATATAGAAAGAAGTATCCCATATCGAATTTATCCAGAGGCCCACCCATGACCCTGGAATGATAAGGACTAGTCCGTCCAGATCCTGACATGATCATTCACAGTTCACTTACTATTGGATCGGGACTGACGGGACTCGAACCCGCAACTTCCGTCTTGACAGGGCGGTACTCTAACCAATTGAGCTACAATCCCAATACAGTACAGTTCACCTACTATTAGATAATATTTATTTCATGATAGGTGCTAGATAGGTCATATAGATTATGCGAGTGCTAGGTCGATTAAATATCTTATCCTTCTCTTTCATTTTTGAAATGTATCGATTCATACGGAATTGGGCATCTACGATATGAATAGATATCGATGTCGGGGTTCAATAACCAATTATCTTTTCATTCATGATTAGCATGAATATAACCATACCGATAGATTGGTATTGATGATATTGGTTGGGTCGAGCTGGATTTGAACCAGCGTAGGCATATTGCCAACGGATTTACAGTCCGTCCTCATTAACCACTCGGGCATCGACCCAGGAACAAGACAGTAATTGAAAATTATTTAGGATACCTAACGAATGGATCATGGTACCCCCAGGGGAAGTTGAATCCCCGTTGCCTCCTTGAAAGAGAGATGTCCTGATCCACTAGACGATAGGGGCCACCAATCTATTCTTTATAATATGAAAGTGATCGGGAAGTTGTCAATAATATTACAAGAATTCTTGGTTTCCTCAAGGTTTTTTTCAATAAACTTGCCTATCGATAAAATGGAGTCCCTTCAGAAATTAAATATTGCAACTAAAACAACTCTAAAGCAATTTACGGAATCTATATTTGTGATCCATCGGCCCAGTTCCGATAAAAAAGACTTTATGGACTCAAATTATACAAAATGTTTCATACTTGATAATTTTGATAATTTAAATAATTTTGATAATTTTAATTATTTTGATAATTTAAATAATTTTGATAATTTAAATAATTTTGATAATTTAAATAATTTTGATAATTTAAATAATTTAAATTATTTAAATAGTGAATGGGGCTTATCGTTCTCTAATCGAAGTTATCCGGAAAAGACTCAAAAAAAAGTATAAATGGGTTGGTTGGACAAAAGATCGATCCGTATGTTACAATCGGATCGTGGCGGGTATAGTTTAGCGGTAAAAGTGTGATTCGTTACATTATCAACTCGAATAATGGAAGGATCTTTTACATGGATCTTTGATCCATCTAAAGCTCTATTTCCAGATAGGTTCAAACCCTCCCCTATACCATCCATCCAGAGTTCATATGTTACACAACTTCATATACTTTACGTTCCCATATTAGAGTATAGTGCTTCACTTCTTTCCATTAAAACAAATGCCCGTTGGTGTTCCAAAAGTGCCTTTCCGAGCCCCTGGAGATGAAGATGCAACTTGGGTCGACTTATACAACCGACTTTATCGAGAGAGATTACTTTTTTTGGCTCAGGATATCAATCACGAGATTGCAAATCAACTCATGGGTCTCATGGTATATTTGAGTGCAGAAGATTCAAATAAAGATATTTTCTCATTTATCAACTGTCCCGGTGGATCAGTAATACCAGGGGTAGGTCTTTTCGATATGATGCAAGCAATAGTACCAGATGTACATACAATATGCATGGGGGTAGCTGCTTCAATGGGATCTTTCATCCTAATCGGGGGAGAAATGCCTAAACGTATAGCATTACCTCACGCTAGGATTATGATCCACCAACCTGCTAGTTCCTATTATGACGGATCGGCTGCAGATTTTCATAACGAATCGAAACACGTAACGATGCTTCGCGATTACATAACCAGATGTTATATAGAAAGAACGGACCAACCCGGAGAGGTAATTCAACGGGACCTGAACAGAGATGTTTTTATGTCAGCAACAGAAGCCCAAGCTTATGGCATTGTTGATGTCGTAGCGGAAGGTTGATCTCATAGCGGAAGATCCTCTTTTTAATTTATTTTTATAATGAACTGTAAACTGTGATCTCTTTGTTCCTTTTCAAAAAAAAAGGGGGGGGAAGTGATTCATTTCATAATCACCTGATATGGTATGGTTAGGATCAATCCGAACCAGTTGATTCCGCATACAATACAGCTAGAATGCCCACTATTCAACAACTTATTAGAAATGCAAGACAGCCAATAGAGAATAGAAAAAAATCTCCTGCTCTTCGAGGATGTCCTCAGCGTAGAGGAGTATGTGCTAGGGTGTATGTGCGACTCGTTTGGATCAGAAACTTAAACAGACTGGGAAATTCTTACAACGGAATAACAGAATAATTTTCCCGCTGTAATCAAGTAAAGATCCATCATCTAACCTTACCGGGGATGAAATTTATGGTTTCCATTGGTGCAAATCCAATCACCTTGATGTGGGATGAAAAGCAATTCCTCATTGGTAGCGAATGGTCATCAATCCATTGAGCGGGGAAATCATGCAAATTGAAGAAGCATAAAGTTTATGCTCATATTGCCGCGAGAACGGAACAACAGGGTCAGCTACCTGGCCAACCCCAGAATTACATGTCGTTACTGTATTAATAGATCTTGTAATGAGAGTATTTATTACTTCAAGAGTAGAGCTGGAGATGGTAAACCGTACAAGTTACCGATAACATACTCATCTCATATTTCGGAAATGAATAAAAGGCTCCGGCGTATAGAGAGGACCTTACCGTTGGAGAAAGAACCATAGAAACGATGAAACCCATGATTTTTTCTCATTCTCAGTACAAGGTCCCAGTCCTTGCCTACCAGGAAGATGCCTATCCAAAGGGAATTATGGTTGGGAAGGTTGCAGTAGCAAAAGCCATTGGAACTTTTATTTTCTAAATAAGAAGAATCAGTGTTATTCTTCAATGGACCAAACAAAACAAATGACTAACCGAGAAAAATATTAGCGATTCATGAGAGTAAACTTCAATGACCAGAGTGAAACGTGGATATATAGCTCGAAAACGTCGGAAAAAAATTCTTGCATTTGTATCAGGCTCTCGAGGGGCCCATTCGAAACTTTTTCGAACTGCTAACCAACGGAAAGCTAGAGCCTTAGTTTCCGCCCACCGAGATAGAGGTAAACGCAAGAGAGATCTTCGTCGTTTGTGGATTACTCGGATCAATGCAGCAGCTCGTGCCAATGGGGTTTCTTATAATAGATTCATCCAATATTTGTACAAGAGGCAGTTGCTTCCAAATCGTAAAACACTTGCACAAATAGCTGTATTAGATAGTAATTGCTTTTCCACCATCTTTAACAACTTATCGTATGATGAAATAGGTTAGGTATAGATGAAATAAATAGGTAAAGATGGAATGGATAGAACAGATTCTCCCGGAGAATTCCCTCCGGGAAGGTCGAAATATTGAAAAGTTTTTTCATATTGGATTGGAAATGAACGAAAAGAATTCAATCCAATTATTTTCCAAAAATGAAATCCTGTTGACTTTTTCAACAATAGACTCAAGATCTGCATCTTTATCGAACATATATTCCAGCTCCGATTTGATTAAGGAGTAGGCTTATTTCCCATGGATCAAATTAGTTTTCATTATAAAGAAAAGGTAACAAAGATAGAATACGAGCTCGTTTAATAGCGTTAGTCATTAGACGTTGTTGTTTTGAAGTTAATCTATTCACTCGGCCGGATAATATTTTTCCTTGCTCACTAATAAATCGACTAATTAGGCTCATATTTTTATAATCGATCCGATCTCCCGACCTAATAGGTGACAAATGTCTACGAATTGGTTTCAAATATCTACGAATTGGTTTAAAACGTCTGCGAATTGGTTTCAAATGTCTACGAAAAGATTGCTTGGGTTTATCCATAGTTTGTTTCATGAACCTTTTGAATACTATTTATTCCAAATCTTTTTAAAATATTGTTCCATTAAAGATCTTGTTGAAATACCATTTCTTTTTATATCTGTGATTTATTCCTATCCATGGGTAGTACGTTTAATCTCTTTTTTTTATCTCTCCATGAATGGTATGCTTGTAACAATAGGGACAAAATTTATTTGATTCCAATCGAATAGGTGTATTGCGTCGATTTTTCCGAGTCGTATATCTAGAAATCCCCGGGAATCTTTTATAAACACTATCTTGGGTACAACTAGTGCACTCCAAAGTAATTGTTACTCTTATATCTCCGCTCTTGGCCATAAACTTACTCTGAATATTGGTTTTGCTTTTCGACCTCAAAAATAAAAAGGGAAAAAGGGATAGAAGTTGATAGCCGGAGATCCTACGGTGAAACATTTGAAAGTAAAAAAATGATTGATCAGGAGTGAGTTTTCAGTTTTACTTACAAAATTTAATGTGGAAAGAATCTTTAGATCGATATTTCTACTTGAATTCTACCCCCTTCCAGTCCTAAACTTAGATCCTTTTTGGGGCTGAATGCACTAATTTCTCCAAGAGGTAGGAGAAGTCAATCTAGCACAATCTTTTTTCCCTTGGCTTTAATAAAAAAATTAAAAAGAGGAAAGAGAAAAAAAAAGACCATCTGGAAAAAAACGATTGATTTCTATCAATAGGGCGGCTAAAAAACTGACGCATAAAATAGCTAACACAGGCGCTGTGGAAAGATAGGTCTTTAGATCTTGCATTGTAAATTCTCCTTATTGATCATAATGTGTAAGTGATTCAACCGTATCAATAGTATAGTTATGAATCCTAGATAAAACTCGGAACTGATGAATATATATATAATGTGATCCGGGCTGTGGTCCTATTTATAGAAAAGGAAAAATATGTTTCATCACCATAATTAATAGTGATATCCTAGATAATAGACCTTACATGTATAAAGTCTTTTCACTCACGAGACCGAAGAGAAATGAAGGTGGAAAAATGTGGGAAACATATTTCGAATTCTATAAAATAAAATTAAAATAACATTGTCTAATGATTAGAAGGGATGTAGCGCAGCTTGGTAGCGTGTTTGTTTTGGGTACAAAATGTCGCAGGTTCAAATCCTGTCATCCCTACCTTTCCCTTCTTTTCTATGGAAAGAAAGGAATGAAAGATCATTTGATATCGATTCGACGGGAACATCAAATAATTGAATCGTATCAGATGCGAAAGTGTTTTGCTCTAAGAGTATCAACAAAAGGTATTTTTCCTTCATCTCCGAATATTAAAGAAAGCGCTCTTAGTTCAGTTCGGTAGAACGTAGGTCTCCAAAACCTGATGCCGTAGGTTCAAATCCTACAGAGCGTGATTCTGTTCCTATCAAATCCAACCCTCAAAATTATCGATAATTCATTCCAACTGGAACGAGCAATGGAATCTGACCTCCTAGGAAAAGTAGGAGGCCAATGAAATTGGAGGATATTCCAGGATCAAATATCCAATTGATCACCACGTCGGTATTGTGAATATGCAGTTACGAATAATCCGGCCAAAGTTATAGGAATTAGACCTAACACAATTCCGGATGGCAAAGCCTCAATCATTTCTATTCAACGGAATAAGTAGGGATAATAGCTATACTGGATAGTACCCTTAATTTGCTATGAATCTCAATGATCAGAAATTTATATAGAGGGAATAAACAAAATTATTGAAATTGAAATAGTGAACTGAGAGGGTTTCCCCTTCCTTCATTTTGAATAAGTTGTATCTTGCTCGAACTAATGAATAGGACTAGGGTGAAAATGATAGAAGCCAATAAGAAACCGAAATAACTAATTATAGTAGGCGTGGAAGGACTGAATGAAATATGGTTTATACATATCTTCATGAGACAATTACCTAAATTTTTCTTTTCGTAACCTTGAGATCAGAATACAAAAGATCAATTGTCCCAATTCGTACCAATTCTCCTATATCTACTATAGGGTATGTATGAATGAACATGGATGAGAGGAGATCTATAGTAGAAATCTCTTAATTATCCTAGAAATCATTCATCGAGCAACTAATGAATAGCACCGGCAAACCCCTTCACAAATTGTCGAATGTAATCTTCTTACAGGGTGAATGAATTCTCAATCAGTACGATTGGATCACCTGGCATTATCTTTTTACCAGCAGCTATCGGTCCAGAGACTGGACCGGAAGAAAACTCTCCACAGACATAGCCAAAGTTTTGTGAATTTCACGTTTAGGTGTAAGAAAGAATATGAATATCCAGTTTGTCCTTTCATTTCTCGATCTTATTGATCCAATCATTCGACCCTCTAGACGGATTAGGTTTTTTAAATATTAATTATTATAGCGAGTAGAGCCCGATATTACAGAAATTCCACCTATTGAAAAGAGTAACTTGTAATTTCACATACCTAAAATTGACTAGGTTCTATTGCACTATCCACTTGGTTTTATCTAATAAGTAACACCTACTCGTTAATACAAGGTACTATATAATAAGTCTGTGGCATAACTCCATCTGTGCCGGATACTATTGGAAAAGCAACATACATCTGCGTAGCACCAATGATCCCCGTGCAATTTGAATTACTGGGTTCATCTACACGGGCATAATGTCATGTCGGAATGAAAAAGGAAGAATATAAAAGAATAATATTCTGGATGAGTTTTATTGATAGTGATTGATATCCTTTGCAAGCGGCACTCATCCTCTTTTTCGGTTCTAAAGTCACCCGTATGCAGAAGCTAATTCCAATCGAAAATTTCCACTATGCTATTGTTACAACATCGATTGAGGGAGTTGGGGTTCCTTACGCCCGGACGGACCTCGGAACATGCAATATTCTATTCTTTCTGTTGGGATTTAGTCGACCAAACAGAGATAGAATAACTGCTGGCAGGAACAGAATCATTCTATCCCGTTCCTTCTCGATACTCATCAAAATTGTATTGCTGTGTCAGAAGAAAGCTAGCTATACTGGTCCAGTAGACTTTAAAGATACCCTTGGTATAACATTGACAATCGAACAAGGATTGGAGAAGATATCAGTAGTTTTCCATTTCCTGATCTCTATCTTTCATGGGATCAATTCCCCCTTGACTGACTTTACAATAATATATGGAGCTGAGCATGTCTGGGAATACGGGAGAACGCTCCTTTGCTGACATTATTACTAGTATTAGATACTGGGTTATCCATAGCATTACCATACCTTCTCTATTCATTGCAGGTTGGTTATTTGTAAGCACGGGTTTGGCTTATGATGTGTTCGGGAGCCCCCGGCCAAATGAGTATTTCACAGAAAGTCGACAAGAGGTTCCATTAGTAACTGGCCGTTTCGATCCGTTAGAGCAACTCGATGAATTTACTAGATCTTTTTAGGAGGCACTAATGACTATAGATAGAACTTTTCCAATTTTTACAGTTAGATGGTTGGCCGTTCACGGGCTAGCTATCCCTACAGTTTTTTTCTTGGGATCAATATCGGCAATGCAGTTCATCCAACGATAAACTCTATACTAAAGGAAGAGGAAGTATGTAGATATGACACGACCGAACCCGAACGACCAAAATGTTGAATTGAATCGTACCAGTCTCTACTGGGGGTTGCTACTAATTTTTGTACTTGCTGTTCCATTCTCCAATTATTTTTTCAATTAGGAACAATGATAATATTCTCACTCCATTCGAAGAGATCCAATACGCATAATTATCTATGCTATGACTGTTTATGTCTCGAGTATGACCACTTAAGAAAATGTGAAAGGGAGTAAGAGAAATGGCCGATACCACTGGAAGGATCCCTCTTTGGTTGATAGGTACTGTAACTGGTATTATCGTGATTGGTCTACTGGGTGTCTTTTTCTATGGTTCATATTCCGGATTAGGGTCATCCCTATAGTAGGGGAAATGCACTTACTGTCTGTGGGAAATAGTATACATGCGAAAGTGAAAAATCGATAAGGCCTTACCCTTCTTTGAAGGGTAAGGCCTTATCGAAATCTCTTTTTGAGATTCTTTCTATATTAATCTGAATTAGAAGAGAAGATTCGTACAAATAAAATGACTCTGTCATTTACTTCATTCAATGCCTTTCAGTCAAGTGATGAGCCAATCTATTCTTCCGCTATATGATCGGAAAAAATTTGGATCGATCAAATTTAAATATCTGTCGAAGGAACAACAGAAAAACGGATAATATTAAGTACTAAATATTTGCTCATTTATCTGATGGAAGATTATGCGAAGTTTTTGTAAAAACCCGAACTATACTATGAGAATCTAAATGTGCATATAGAATATTTTCTTCTATTTTCTTCTATTTTCTTCTATTTTTTTGGCTTACAAAATAAAAGAGGAGGAAAAACACCTTTTCTTCATTTTCTCTCATTAGGAACAAACCCTATCAAAAGTTTTATAGGTTTTTTTTATGAGTGATATTGCCCCTTACTTGTCTGCTCTTCCTTCTTTAGAAATTTTCAGTATAACGTACAAAATAATCTTCAAATTACGAAGGAATTGACGAATAGGACAAGATCGGAAACCCAATTAGTTCTTCGAATAATGAAATAGGAGAATGGGATCAGAGAAAATAGGAATCTTCTCCAAGATTGCTTAGTTATTCTCCTCATCTCTCCTCCCTACGATCTATCTCTATTTTCCGGATCGTTTGGACAAGGAAAGGAGGGAATGGCATGTATATAGTACACGATATAGCATATCGGGGATCGTTCAACAAGTTGATCTGTTCCAGTGCTTATGGAGTCACTCCCTATTTCAATTTTATTCCAATTTAGATCTAAATGAACATTTTATCAAGAATATATAAGGGAGAAGAAGGATAAAAGGCTCCGAAGGGGTATTAATTTTTGAATCAATAAGTAAACTTCATGTTCAAAAATCTATGGACCTAAAGATTCATCTCGGCCAATTGAACTTTCTCAAATTGTTTCTTCTTAAGGACCAAAAATATCTGTGCCAGAATGACAGATGCTAAGAATAATAAAAGACCTTTAACACGTAATGGATCTTGAAGTACTATCTCTGCATCTCCTTGACCAAATCCACCCAAATTAGGGTTATTCGTTAATGGCTGATCGACCTTGATCAATTCGCCTTCTGAAATAAGAAGCTCCGGTCCTGGAGGTACAATGTCAACCACTTGCCCACCGTCTGATGTATTATCGATAGTTATCTCATATCCACCCTTTTCTTTACGTAAAATTTTGCTCACTCTTCCTGTTGCTGAAGCACTATAGACCGTATTGTTGCTCTTACTCCCGTCGGGATAAATTTGTCCTCTTCCTCTATTACCACCCACATATATGGGATATTTCAGGAAGTGAGCTTCTTTATCAGTAGAAGGATCTGGTGAAAGGATGGGGAACACAAGTTCACTATATTTTTGACCGGGAACAGGACCTATTACAATAATGTTTTTTTTATTGGGACGATAGTTCTGAAAATAAAGATTACCCGTCTTTTGTCTAATCTCAGGGGAAATACGATCCGGAGGGGCTAATTCAAAGCCCTCGGGTAAAATTAGAACAGCTCCTACATTTAAAGCCCCTTTCTTGCCATTAGCAAGAACTTGTTTCATCTGCATATCATAGGGGATCTTAACAACTGCTTCAAATACGGTATTGGGAAGCACGGATTGTGGAACCTCAATATCCACAGGTTTTTTTGCCAAGTGACAATTGGCACATACAATACGTCCAGTGGCTTCTCGGGGATTTTCATAACCCTGCTGTGCAAAAATGGGATATGCATTCGAAATGGATGTCCGAGTTATGATATGTATCATGACCAGGACGGAAATTAACCGAGTCATCTTTTTCGCCCATTCATAAGTATTTCTATTTTGCATGGTTCAATTATTGGTTCCAAATCATTTTTGGGGTGAGAGTAGGTAGCTATCATAGTTACCTGTCAAAAATTCTGCTACTATATTGATTTAACCAAACCTAAAAATAAGAAATCGGAAGTCTCGCACCAGGAGAAGAATGAAGGGGAGGAATAGCTAATTCCTGAACACGGAAAACACTTTATTATTCTGTTTCAATTGTTTCGGTCGGAGAAAACAACCTACCTATTCTTTATTCATTCATCGAATGATAAATTACTACAAGTGAAGGAGATATACGATTGAAACGACGGAAGATCCAATATTTAAGAATCGTATCTAAGATGACTGGAAAAGTTGAAACAAGACCAGATATGATTCGTTCATTATGGGCAAATCCATAACTTTCGGAGATCGAATCGATCATCAGTTCCCAACCATGGGGTGAATGAAACCCAATACATAGATCGGTTGCTAAAAGAATTAGAAAAGCTTTCATTGTATCGCTCAGACTATAGAAGAATTCTTGGATCCAAGAATTTATAATAGCGAGTTTATTCTTACCCAGAATGATATAAGCACTTATAAAAGCAAAACCTATTATATTTGTTAATAAATGTGATATTATCTGGATACAATCTTCATTGTACATTTCGACCAATTGGATCGTTTCTTTGTGAATCTCTATACGAATAGATTGTGAATGTGTTCCCAAAGAATCTTCCACCATTCTTTCTAACAAGAATAGTTCTTCTATTTTCTCAAATCTTCCCAGAGCATTTTGTTCCTGGAGATAATCAAAAATTTTCTGAGATTTAACCGTATTCCACCAATTTGTAACCCAAGGCTCCAAACCTTTCCGTAATGAAATAGGAATTACCCAAGGCAGTACTACTAAACATGCGAGATATCGTAGGGAAGCTGATGCTTTATATTCGGACACTTCCAATTCGTGAATCGCTAACGAACCTGATTCACTTGTCAGTTCTGTCCGAAATCTAGACAAAGTACGAGTGATAGAATGAGGTATGGGATCCATAGATTGATCTATTGCGTAATTGTTTGATCCCGATCAAAAAAATATACTCGGGAAAAAAGTAAAAGGTTTGTTCAAAATGGGTGAGACGGAGCATAAGGAGATCATTCCAAATCATTTATATATGGACCAATTATCTATTCATTTTTTTCATCTTCTTCTTTTTTAGAAGAATAAAGTAACATAAGTCTTATTCATTGCCAAGATCTTTTGAATCCTGATCACTAGATCCTTTACGAATATTTCCCCAGTTATCTCCAAAGATGACAAACGCTCTTGAAAAATGAGAGAACGACAAAAAGTCATAATTGGATCGTGATGAGAGGAAAAAGCGTTTTAGTTTTAGGGAAACCGGACCACTCTATCTAGTAATTGTTGTTTCTGAGACATCATATTCATCTACTGGTACCAGTTCTATTTTAACTTATTGCTTTTTCTATATTACCTCTTTCTATACTATTTCATAAAAATAGTATATTGTTCGTAAAGATCCTATATCGTTCCATTTTCATACAATGAAATTTCAATAAATATTTCATTGTATGAAAATGGAATATTTATTGAAATTTCCTGATTGGATATTTATTCATGTTCCTTTATCCTCGACATATATTCAAATGTTTTTACATTTGAATGTATGTCGAGGATAAAGACACCCCCGATTTCAAAACCCTTCAATGGATACACGCAAGAAACGGGCTGATTCAGCGGCTTTCTGTTCGATCTCCCTTAGGTTCACATTATCACCAGTACGAGTTAAAGGAATGTCTTGTCGGCCCTTTATTTCCATATAAAGAACACGACGAGGGGAAATACCTTCTTGAATTTCCATTTTGATCATCTGAATATCCTTCATAAGAAATCGTGGGAAAATACGACGATTTATTCCGGGAAATCCCCAACGAAAAAGACATACAATTCCTTTTTTTTTATCGAACTTATTATAGCCACTACCCACATTGAACAAAATTGTGCACCACAGATAAGAGCTAATGAACAGACCTGCAATACCATAAAAACACATTACAATTCCTTGTGGAACAAAGAGTATTTGCTGAGATGACAATAGGGGTATCAGGTTCTCACCAAAATAACTCGAGATCCCGACTAGGAAAAATCCTAGTGAACCCAGAAAGAGGATACAAGCCCAAAAGAAATTACTTCTTTTTCGAGACCCTGTTATAGGTTCTATCCAGAGCCATTTGGATCGACGATTCATAAAAAATTGTATTCAATTCCATCCTATTGAAGTTGAGGGAATAGCCAACTTTTTTATCCTTTGGTTCCCAAACTCTTATGAACTATCTATATAGATAGATAAATTTTCAGTTAAGTCAGCCAAGTTTGTCTTCTTGTCCATTCTTACCATCCATTTCAAATGGGTCCTTCCCTAATTTCTCAATTTTAGAAACAACATTGGATCAGTGGAGTATAAATATCTCCTGGAATAGATATCTATACCGTATGAAAAAAGAAAACCGACCACATTAACATATTGACCCATACCTATTTATTGACATATGTGTAGATCCTATCTGTATATGTATATGAATATGAATATTAATAAATATCCATATTCATATATATATAATTTGGATATTTATACCTATTTTGTGTCTATAAGAGTTCTATCTTATATCATCTAAAATAGATATAGATATCCTATCTGTTCTGCAATTGAAAGATCTAAACCCATTTATTAAATCTGATTTGATCAGATTCATAAAATCTCGTCCTTCTGAATATACAGATAAGAAAGAACCATTGTAATTGCCGGAAGTAATAAGCCGACTAAAGGCACCAAAATAGAGGGTAGGATAGGGAGTAGGTTAGAGAGTAGGTTAAAGAGTAGGTTAGAGAGTAGGTTAGGGATTATCATAGAACGAGTACCTTACTTAATCAATGAAATGTTTATCCATATTACAAAGAATAATTATAAGGTCAAATAAGTGATGGGACCAAATAAGCGGTCCCATTCGTCCTTCTTCATAGAATACATGTATGCAAGTGTTCGTTGTTCCTTTCCCCGTCTCTCCCGAAAATACTAAAAAAGCATTTCCAGTTGGGGCAATTTTTTTTTTTTAATAAGATCTCGATGAGTTCAACAATGAGTTCTATATTACAACATAGAGATCCATTAGAACACTTACTATATAAGTAAAATAGTGGAAGAACATGAATCCTGACCAAAATTTCTCTGATTTCTGAAAGCGGAGAATTGGCTATATGGATTGTTAGTATAGGCTCGAGGATCATAAATTGTTAATAAGAAGGGGGTGAAAAGCAATTCTCTCCTTCGCCGCGATAAGAAACTGTATCACTGTCACTTCCGTTACAAGGAACTCGATTTGATCCTTTTTCCTGATAAGGAAACTCAACGTTCATTTTTTTCTTTTTATTTATTTACAAGGAAGACCGTAAAACGTAAAACCAAAATAGTTCACTCAGAACACCTTTTAAGAGATTACGTGGAACGATCAGATCAAATAAACCATGACCAAATAAATGCTCAGTCACCTGAAAATCTTCAATCACTTTCTGACCTAATGTCTGTTCGATTACTCTTTTACCTGCAAATGCAATGTACGCTTTAGGTTCGGCAATAATAATATCTCCCAACATGCCAAAACTAGCAGTCACTCCACCAGTTGTCGGTGACGTCAGAATCGATATATATAACAACTTTTTCTCCTTCTGATGAATATATAATGCAGAAGCTATTTTAGCCATTTGCATTAAACTAAAACTTCCTTCTTGCATACGTGCTCCTCCGGAAGCACACACCATAATTAATGGAAGAGATTCCGCGGTAGCGCGCTCGATCAGACGGGTTATTTTCTCACCTACTACAGAGCCCATACTACCTCCCATGAACTGAAAATCCATAACTCCGAGTGCGATAGTAAGACCATTTAATTGACCTATGCCTGTTTGAATAGCATCAGTTAAACCTGTCTCTATTTGATAGAAAGTGATATGATCCTTATAAGATTCATCCTCAGAATTAAGATTATCAGAATGAGAAGGTTCATTCTCAGAATAAAATTGAAGAACATCTAGAGTGTACATGTCTTCATCCATAGGACGCCAAGTGTCACGATCAATTGGAAGTTCTATTCTATCTGAACTATTCATTTGCAGATAATATCCACATTCTTTACAAACACTTTGATTCTCTCTCAAGAATCTGAGATATAGTAAGTTCTCGCAATTATCGCATTGAGCCCATAACTTCTTAATTTTAGCGTAATCAATACTTTTATTCTTGTTTTTCTCCGTCTCATTGGCATCCTTACTATCCCTTTCGACCGAATTTTTTAGTAATGCAGTTATTTTACGCTTGTCTTCGAACCACTCCTTTATAGACATAGAGTTTTCCTTCCATATAAAGGTGAAAATTGTTACTTTTCCTATCTTATTTTGTATGAAGAGAAGTCGTATAAGTATAAATACAATGATGAAAATTATTAATCAATAGTGGAATGAATCATTGAGAAATCATTTCCATTCATTATTGATTAGGAATCTGAAGTATCGATCCGGGATTATGATAGAATACTTTATTCTATTATAAAGAAAGATTCTCTCCTATACCGCGATGGAAAGGAATTTTCATTTAAAATACAACATCTTTTGGGCTAGAAGGGATTTGAACCCTTGACTTCACGGTCCGGAACCATGAGCTCTGATCCACTGAGCTACCAACCCTATCGAATGATCTATAAGATCATTGTAAAGGATGAATAGGATTCGTTATCGAATGCTTGACCCCAAAAAATTTTCATAAATAACTCTGTTTGAGATATTTAACCTTGGAAATATCTATATATCAATATCTACATAGATATTGATATATAGATATTAATATATGGAAATTCCATATATATAGATATTAATATATGGAAATTCCATATATTAATTGATATCTGAAATTCCATATCTCCGCTCACGATTTGGACTAATATTTGGGGTAGTAGTAAAAGATTGGGCCGAGTCCGATTGGTAGAACGAAAGTCACTGGATTACAAGCGATCAATCACATCAAATTCAAATTTGATCTCCTTCCATATTTCACAAGCAGAAGCTAGTTCAGGACTCCATTTACAAGCTTCACGGATCACTTCATTACCTTCACGAGCAAGATCACGTCCTTCATTACGAGCTTGTACACAAGCTTCTAGAGCAACCCGATTAGCTGCTGCACCAGGTGCATTTCCCCAAGGATGTCCCAAAGTTCCCCCACCAAACTGTAGTACGGAATCATCCCCAAAGATCTCGGTCAGAGCAGGCATATGCCAAACGTGAATACCTCCTGAAGCTACGGGCAGAACACCTGGCATAGATACCCAATCTTGAGTGAAGTAAATACCACGACTTCGATCTTTTTCGATAAAATCATCACGCAGTAGATCAACAAACCCTAAAGTTACGTCTCGTTCCCCTTCAAGTTTACCTACTACAGTACCGGCGTGAATATGATCTCCACCGGACATACGCAATGCTTTAGCCAGTACCCGGAAATGCATACCATGATTTCTTTGTCTGTCAATAACTGCATGCATCGCGCGGTGAATGTGAAGAAGTAGGCCGTTGTCTCGGCAATAATGAGCCAAAGAAGTATTTGCGGTAAAACCTCCCGTCAGGTAGTCATGCATAACGATAGGAGCTCCCAATTCTCTTGCAAATACTGCCCTTTTCATCATTTCTTCACATGTACCTGCAGTAGCATTCAAATAATGTCCCTTAATTTCACCCGTCTCAGCCTGGGCCTTATTAATTGCTTCCGCACAAAAGACAAAACGATCTCTCCAGCGCATGAATGGTTGGGAATTTACGTTCTCATCATCCTTAGTAAAATCGAGTCCACCACGGAGACATTCGTAAACTGCTCTACCATAGTTTTTGGCTGATAGACCCAATTTTGGTTTGATAGTACATCCCAATAAAGGACGACCATATTTGTTCAATTTATCTCTTTCAACTTGGATACCATGAGGTGGACCCTGAAAAGTTTTGGAATAAGAAGGGGGAATCCGCAAATCTTCCAAACGTAGAGCCCGTAAGGCCTTGAATCCAAATACATTACCTACAATGGAAGTGAACAAGTTAGTAACAGAACCTTCTTCGAAAAGGTCTAAGGGGTAAGCTACATAGGCAATAAATTGAGTCTCCTCTCCAGGAACGGGCTCGATGTCATAGCATCGCCCCTTGTAACGATCGAGACTAGTAAGTCCATCGGTCCAAACAGTGGTCCATGTACCGGTGGAAGATTCAGCAGCTACTGCTGCTCCCGCTTCTTCAGGTGGCACCCCGGGTTGAGGAGTTACTCGGAATGCTGCCAAGATATCTGTATCTTTGGTCTGATATTCAGGAGTATAATAAGTTAATCTGTAATCTTTAACACCAGCTTTGAATCCGACACTAGCTTTAGTCTCTGTTTTTGGTGACATAAGTCCCTCCTTTATTCATAATTATTTCTCGCAAGGACGAGGTCTGCTCGACATGGACGGAACGTAAACAATCAATTTTTATAGAAATATCCTACAAAAAGTCGTCCGTTATTGGGGTGCTAGATACACCCTCATTGTATAGTGTTCTTTATGTATGACGCAACCCAATCTTTGCTCTTGAAGTTCTTCCTCCATGGATTGACCCGAGAACCTTTCAGTGGTTAAACTAGTTCATGAATGAAATCAAGGAACCGAATGGACCTTTGACCATAATGGTGCGAATTGTCCGAAAATACATATACAGATGTGCGTATGAAGAGAAGAGATAATGATCAATGAGAGAAAGGTCATGAATATCAAGTTTCATATTTCACAGATGATCTGGACATAATTTTGAAGTATTTTCGGTTTTAGTTATGGATAAATTGGTTCTAGTTATAGATAAATCGAATACTTCCTCATGATCCTTATTCATATCCATCTACCTACTTCATATTCCAAATATGGATGAATTTAAACTTTTAAATAAAGTTGGATTTTACCAAGGTGGTAACTTCCATTTATTATTTACTGGTCTGATCGACCCAATATGGAACATTTTTTTTTTTTTTTTATTGATGATATTGGCAAAATCATATTTATATATTCTTCATGGAAATTATTTCCATTTTTGTATGAGAAAAAATCCTCTTGTTCTTGGGGTTTCCGCGAGTGTAGAAACAAATGTGGGACGTATTGCTCAAATCATTGGCCCAGTACTGGATGTCTCTTTTCCTCCAGGTAATATGCCTAATATTTACAATTCATTGATAGTTAAGGGTCAAGGTACAGCCGGTCAAGAAATTCAGGTTACTTGTGAGGTACAACAATTATTAGGAAATCATAAGGTTAGAGCTGTAGCTATGAGTGCTACAGATGGTTTGACGAGAGGAATGAGAGTGATTGACACGGGAGCTCCTCTAAGTGTTCCAGTTGGTGGAGCTACTCTCGGACGAATTTTCAATGTTCTTGGAGAACCTGTCGATAATTTGGGTCCTGTAGATGCTCGCATAACATCTCCTATTCATAGACCTGCTCCCGCCTTTACAGAGTTGGATACAAAATTATCCATCTTCGAAACAGGCATTAAAGTAGTAGATCTTTTGGCTCCTTACCGCCGTGGGGGAAAAATTGGTTTATTTGGAGGAGCTGGAGTGGGTAAAACAGTACTCATTATGGAGTTGATCAACAACATTGCTAAGGCTCATGGAGGGGTATCTGTATTTGGAGGAGTAGGAGAACGTACCCGTGAAGGGAATGATCTTTACATGGAAATGAAAGAATCGGGAGTAATTGATGAACAAAAAATATCAGAATCAAAAGTGGCTCTGGTCTATGGTCAGATGAATGAACCACCGGGAGCTCGCATGAGAGTCGGTTTAACTGCTCTAACCATGGCCGAATATTTCCGAGATGTCAATGAGCAAGACGTACTATTATTTATTGATAACATCTTCCGTTTTGTCCAAGCGGGATCAGAGGTATCCGCCCTATTAGGCAGAATGCCTTCCGCCGTGGGTTATCAGCCAACTCTTAGCACGGAAATGGGTTCTTTGCAAGAGAGAATTACTTCCACAAAAAAGGGATCCATAACCTCGATTCAAGCAGTTTATGTACCTGCTGACGACTTGACCGACCCTGCTCCTGCTACGACATTTGCACATTCAGATGCTACTACCGTACTATCGAGAGGATTAGCTGCGAAGGGTATCTATCCAGCAGTGGATCCTTTAGATTCAACATCGACTATGCTCCAACCTTGGATCGTAGGCGAAGAACATTACGAAACTGCACAAGGGGTTAAGCAAACTTTACAACGTTATAAGGAACTTCAAGACATTATAGCTATTCCTGGACTGGATGAATTATCGGAGGAAGATCGTTTAATCGTGGCAAGAGCAAGAAAAATTGAACGTTTCCTATCACAACCCTTTTTCGTAGCAGAGGTATTCACAGGTTCCCCGGGCAAATATGTGGGTCTCATGGAAACAATTAGAGGTTTTCAAATGATCCTTTCTGGAGAATTAGATGGTCTTATCGAACAGTCTTTTTATTTGGTGGGTAATATTGATGAAGCTACCGCGAAGGCTATAAACTCCAGCATGGAAAGTTAATTCTGAAAATGACCCTAAATCTTCGTGTACTGTCTCCTAATCGAGTCATTTGGGATTCAGAAGTTAAAGAAATAATTCTATCTACTAATAGTGGTCAAATTGGCGTATTACCCAATCATGCTTCACTTGTGGCAGCTGTAGATATAGGAGTTATGAAAATACGTCTCAATGGGAAGTGGTCCACTATGGCTATGATGGGCGGTTTCGCCAAGATAGACAGTGATAGAATAACTATATTGGTAAATAATGCAGAGAGAGATGTTGACATCAATCCCCAAGAAGCCCAGGAAAATTTTCGAATAGCTAAAGCTGACTTAGCTCGAGCCGAAGGCAAAAGACAAGCAATTGAGGCTGATTTAGCTCTGAAAAGGGCTAGAACCCGATTAGAGGCTATCAATGCTAGCCCCCCCGTCTCTAAAGGGCTAGAACCCGATTAGAGGCTATCAATGCTAGCCCCCCCGTCTCTAATTAACATTTTATATAATGATCTGAAAAATGGATTCAATGTTCCGCCTCGATCCAAACACGTGGAGTAAAACTTATTAGATACCATTGAAAACTCGATGGCATCTAATAAGTTTACCTACTATTGGATTTGAACCAATGACTCTCGCCGTATGAAAGCGATACTCTAACCACTGAGTTAAGTGGGTCATTTATTCTCATAGGTAGAGTTGGATTTATAAACGATTCTAAATCGAAATCGAATTAAATGTATAGACAATGTATGTGTCCCTGGCACAGATCGAACTTATTGGAACGTATTGGATCATAGTATTGGATCATGAAATATCTACCTTGACATAAAGTGATCCATCTGGTTAGTATAGTAGTGTATCACCAAGACTGGCAAGGAAGGGCTATAGCTCAGCAAGGTAGAGCACCTCGTTTACACGTGCGCCAATGGTTTTCGGGAGAGTTTATCGATTCGTCCGATCCACGAAATAGATTCTATGTGAAATAGTCTTACTCTATAAATTTGTTTCTCTGGGGAACAATAGCATGACAAAGATTAAGTTCGATCTGATTCGAATTACGGATCTAATTGATATGGTCAATCCCAGCTCTGTTCAATGCCAGGCATAATGAGTATAATACGGGGACCTCAAAATAGATTCTTTTCGCTCTATGAACTTTTAGGTGTATGAAGTGTCATATTTTACTTTTGGAGCGATAGAAGAGACTCTATTTGAGTCAATCTATGCCCGAGCAAGGCAGACCTACGTCAAAAAAACCTTTTGAATAACTTTGGGATTGCTTCCGAAGGGTAAGACTTTGGAGCACACGGAGCCATATTAGTATCTTACCGGAAAGAGGAGAATGGCAGACTAACCGATCTTTCCATCAGTTAATGAAAGAGCCCAATGCGAGAAAATGCATGTTGGGTTCTTGGAACAGTTCAAATTATTTTGATAATAAGAACTTTGATCTGTTCTACCGAGAAGGTCTACGGTTCGAGCCCGTATAGCCCTATACATTCCACTAAGTGATACTATTTATATATATCCCCTCATAGTCCGTCCCTATGACTTGGCCTTGAAAAGTCTTTCAGATCATATCAATCTCATGTCCTTATCTAGATCGATGGATGGGAACGTTGGACCAGAACAGGCATATTAGTATTTTGGATCGATCGAGATTGATCCGATACCAGATGATCAAACCTATAAACTATTTTTATTTTTTTTTTATCGCTAGTTCTTCGAAAAATTCGAGAGTTCTCTCGAATATCATATGTTCCAAGCAATCCATAGAGCAGTCAAAGTATCGATCGGACATGTGACTTTTAGCTCCATCCAAACGCAACGCATTCCGTTGGGGTTGAACAAAATTTCCGTTCAATCGAAAATCCCGGATGTATCTATCCCTTTGCTAAATATCGGGTCGAAGATCTTGATCAACTAGGATTCTCTACAATAAGTTATGTGCGGTAAATCGAGCCTATTTTTGAACCATAGAAGTGGCAAGTACGACGGATATTCCGAATACCTGGGCAGAGAAATTCTCTGGAGTTGATCCATCCTAGCTAAAGGCGAACCTTTGGTTCGTTCTCTTTCTTCACCTAAGATCATCACATGGTTTTTGAGACCCAAGATTTTCATATTGGGACAAACACTCTTCCTTGCCTCTAGTTCCGTTCTGGTAACATATCACAAAAATGCAATCTACCGGCTATGCATATTAGATCTACATCTGGACCAACGTTTGCTTTAATCTACCCCACTATTTTATAGAATACACATATTTCATGGAATGCGTTCTGGAACAAACAATAGAATAAAGAAGTCTGTTGGGTTGGGACGAAAGAAAGAAACTATTACCCCTTGTCCAGAAATTATGTGGACAGCGACCCAAAAGAAGCTGCTTTCTGCCCCGTTACAAATAGATCTCTACCCCGTTACAAATAGATCTCTACTCGGCAATAGATCTGTCCGAAATGATTTTATATCATTGTGAGATGAGTGGGCTCATCTCATAACGAACTTATATGTGAAAGATTTGATACGTTCCACAGATCGATTGACGCCTACCAATTCTGTTCGCTTGATCTAAACTTTCAAACGAATTAACTGAAAGACAACAATCAAATTTATATTTGATTCATCAAATGTTCACTATCTCCGTCGGTAGATGAGCCTTTAAATTTGTATCTTTGTCCCATAACCTGCATAATAATATAACAAAGAACTTGATTGTATCCTAACCGTGCATGTAAGATAACAAAATTTTCCAGATTGGAAAACCCTATACCTTCTAATACGAGAAGGAAGGATACAAGTTCAAATGGTCTAGATTCATCGAATCTGAATATATGATAAGCGAATAGGGTCGAACTTGTCGACACAGCCACAACCTTGATCATTTTAAACAACGACTCTCCGATCAAATACCCTGCCCAGAGTTGTTCAGATGGACAAGATCTTAGTATCAAGATAAAACATACAATAAATCTCGAGATAGATCTCGATCTATTCCATTTACACCGAACCATTTTAATGGTTATGGCCCGTTCGTTACAACTCGAATAACGTGGGATCTACCGAACCAATCTGCAAAACTGTGTTAGTTGAAAACTAAAATCTAATAGGGAAAAACAATAATTATCGCCCATGAGTGAATAGACAAAGGATCGATACGAAAGAAGAAAGATTCTTCTTTCACGTTCAAAAGAACGGAGGGAAGATGGGATCGTGATATTTCTCCGGGAGAAATACAAAATACTTCATATTTATCACATATTTTATAATAAAATAAGCCATACAACTTGTTCGAGAGTTGAGAGTTAGTCATCGATCTTGCTTTGATCCCCTATCAGAGGTCACCGACGACCCACATAAGAACAAACGTTAGCTCATTTTTTATTCTTGGAAGAAATGACTGTAGATAGATAAATTGGTTTTTCCGGGGCGGACGTAGCCAAGTGGACCAAGGCAGTGGATTGTGAATCCACCACGCGCGGGTTCAATTCCCGTCGTTCGCCCATAAAAGAAGATAAAAAACGGACTGGATCCGATTTGTTGTCATTTTCATATTCATATTTCGGTGAAAATATTTCTATCTATGTAATAGAAATGGACACCCGAGCCTTCTTTCTTCGTGGGAAACATGAGCCCTTTATCGGACTTGAACCGATGACTTACGCCTTACCATGGCGTTACTCTACCGCTGAGTTAAAAGGGCCCCCTCATCATATATGAATGAGTGAGTCTACTATGGTAGATGGACAACAAATTGGATATGGATGATCCATCTATCTTTATAGATATCAAGTTGAGAACATATATTATAGTAGCTCGTAGGGTAAGGATCGCTATACTGGAAACTCCGGGCTGAGCTGATACGAAACGGATGGAGAAAAGTTATGCCTGAGAGCATTTGCTGAAATATGTTCGTATTGCTAGAAGAGCCAAAGGCTCAACGGGTCAGGTCCTATTGCAATTACTTGAAATGCGTTTGGATAATATTCTTTTTCGATTGGGTATGACTCCCACCATTCCCGGAGCTAGACAATTAGTGAATCATGGACATATCCGGGTCAATGACCATATGGTAGATATACCAAGTTACCCTTGCAAACCTCAAGATGTGATTACTATAAGAGATCAACAAAGATTGAGAGCTAAGAATATGGAGCCATTCCAGTTTATGGCTCTTTTTCTTCCTGGAAGAGGAAGATCTTTCTAAAATGAATTAGAAAGAATTCAATTAGAAGATTAGAGGAGTTGAGCAAAAAAAATTCCTTGATAAAGAGAAAGAACAACCTAGAATTTCTAAAACTAGAATGGATAGAATCCTTTCTTATCTCTCGGAAATAGAAGAGAGAGAATTAAGGAATTCCGGAATTTGGATTCAAATGTGGAAGGAAAGAAGTGACGGAATATCCGTCAATGGGATTGTGGCGTGTATAGTTTAGTGATACAGGTGGGTTTTATTCGTTACATTATCAACTTAAATAGTTAAAGGATATTTGGATGGATCTCTGATCCATCCAAAGCTCTATCTATAACTAAAGGGCCCGATACAACCATCAGAGTCAGAACAGTGAGCTGCGCAATAACTTCTAGATCCATTTGGTTTTCTTTCACCCTCCATCGACTGAATGTATGAATAAAATGTTGTCGGGATCAATCACTTTTCTTCTATTTTGTCTTCTTCGGACTCCTACCCATTGGTGTAGTTTCGATCAGGAACCTATGGCCTTGAGCAACTGATATCGTTACAATAATAATAAAATAGATAGAGAACCCTTCAATATCTAGATAATAAAATTTGATATTGGAGAGAAATAAATGGACTAATCCATGTAACGCATTTAATCAAACTCATTGAGGAGGGAATGAAGATATGGTAGAGCTTAAATTTTTGATAGCTTTTTTTCTTGCTTTTACAGCAGGTATTCTAGCTATCAAATTAGGTCAAGCACTGTATGACTGCTGATTTTTTCTGCTTTTCTTGGCCTGGCCATCGGCCAGGCCAAGAAAAGCAGAAAAAATCAGTCATACAGAACTATTTTTAACGAAATGAACAATACGATTGACTGGATTGTTCTTTATCCAACTGAATAATCGCAATATTCATTATATTGCCGATCTTGGAGAGATGGCTGAGCGGACCAAAGCGGCGGATTGCTAATCCGTAGTACGGATCATCCGTACCGAGGGTTCGAATCCCTCTCTCTCCGTTCGTCCACTATTGATCCTGAAAACGAATAACCCCGAATCTTTCTACGGAACGGAAAAGGCCCATTAACCTAGAGACTTCCTATTTTGACCTTTTTTTTTCATTGCATAGCACAAAATGATAAAGTTATCATTTTGACTGAGCATTTGAACTCAGTATTTTATTTTTTTCCCGCAGTGCAGTAAAGTATTACTGTTTATGGAACAGTAATAGCTCCACTCTTTAGTAGAAAAATGATATTTTTTCATCAAAAATTATATCTGACTTAGTCCATAAATTGCAAAGGTATCGTTCATGAACGAAACGAATGGAAGGATTAGAATATCTCGTTTCTTTCCTCTTTTTTTATCAATATAAATGGGACCAATCCCTACATTGTGTATTGGTACATACAAACGATAAAATATCTTTGTCTCTCCCTGCTATTATGTATGAACAAAATTGTTTCAAACCTGTTCCATCATTAGCAATGTCCAAGTGAATAGATGTTCACTTTCGAGATGATCCGGGTCTAGCTCGATAACATGATCTCTTCCAATCCAATGTGAGAAAGTTACATAGTGTCTACTTTTTCCGATAAAGGGGTGTTTGCATGGGTTTGCCTTGGTATCGCGTTCATACCGTCGTATTGAATGATCCTGGACGGTTAATTTCTGTACATATAATGCATACAGCTCTAGTTGCTGGTTGGGCTGGTTCAATGACTCTGTACGAATTAGCAGTTTTTGATCCATCCGATCCTGTTCTTGATCCAATGTGGAGACAAGGTATGTTCGTTATACCTTTTATGACTCGTTTGGGAATAAAGGATTCATGGAGTGGGTGGAACATCACCGGAGAAACTGTAATTAATCCCGGTATTTGGAGTTATGAAGGTGTGGCCGTGGCACATATCGTGTTTTCTGGCCTGTGCTTTTTGGCAGCTATCTGGCATTGGGTATATTGGGATCTGGACATATTCTGTGATGAACGTACGGGAAAACGTTGTTTAGATTTGCCAAAAGTATTTGGAATTCATTTATTCCTCTCAGGAGTAGCTTGTTTCGGATTTGGAGCATTTCATGTAACGGGTTTGTATGGTCCTGGGATATGGGTGTCTGATCCTTATGGACTAACTGGAAAAATACAACCAGTGGATCCAGCATGGGGAGCTGAAGGTTTTGATCCTTTTGTTCCAGGAGGAATAGCTTCTCATCATATAGCAGCGGGTATTTTGGGTATATTAGCAGGTCTATTCCATCTCAGTGTTCGTCCTCCCCAACGTTTATACGTAGGATTACGCATGGGGAATATTGAAACGGTCCTATCCAGCAGTATTGCTGCTGTGTTTTTTGCAGCTTTCATTGTTGCTGGGACCATGTGGTATGGCTCCGCAACTACTCCGGTCGAATTATTCGGTCCCACTCGTTACCAGTGGGATCAGGGATACTTCCAACAAGAAATAGATCGACGGGTTCGTGCCGGTCTGGCCGAAAATTTAAGCCTATCAGAAGCTTGGTCCAAAATTCCCGAGAAACTCGCTTTTTATGATTACATTGGTAATAATCCAGCTAAGGGGGGGTTATTCAGAGCAGGTGCAATGGACAATGGAGATGGAATAGCTGTTGGTTGGTTAGGACACCCTATCTTCAAAGATAAGGAGGGAAATGAGCTTTTTGTACGTCGTATGCCTACCTTTTTCGAAACATTTCCAGTAGTTCTGGTGGACAAAGAAGGAATTGTGAAAGCCGATGTTCCTTTTAGGAGGGCAGAATCAAAGTATAGTGTTGAACAAGTAGGTGTAACTGTTGAGTTCTATGGTGGTGGACTTGACAGGGTCAGTTTTGGTGATCCTGCTATAGTTAAAAAATACGCTAGACGTGCTCAATTAGGGGAAATTTTTGAATTAGATCGTGCTACTCTAAAATCTGATGGTGTTTTTCGTAGTAGTCCAAGGGGTTGGTTTACTTTTGGACATGCTACATTTGCTCTGCTTTTCTTTTCTGGACACATTTGGCATGGTGCTAGGACCTTATTCAGAGATGTTTTTGCTGGTATCGACGCGGATCTGGATGATCGAATAGAATTTGGAGCATTCCAAAAACTGGGAGATCCAACTACTAAAAGACAAGTGGTATGATATAGCTCCTATCTCTTCTCTAATAAATATTAGTACGAAAGCTATCTCCATAATTGTAAATTACGATCAAATCAAATCTATGGAAGCATTGGTTTATACATTCCTGTTGGTATCGACCCTAGGGATAATCTTTTTCGCTATTTTCTTCCGAGAACCACCCAAACTTCCGACTAAAGGGGGAAAATAATTTTGCTTCTCCAAATCGTCATTCTTTCTCTCCCATCAAAGAAAGAATGACCTTCCCTATAGGGAAGGTCATTCTTTCAATTAGTCCTCGTGATCCTCAAAAGGATCCCTAAGTTGTTTAGAGGGTTGCCCAAAGGCGGTGTATAGGGCATAACCAGTAAAGCTTACAAGTAAACAAGATATGGAGATGGTGACTAAGGTTGCAGTTTCCATTATTAGGTGATCCCAATATCATGGTATGTTTACCATATAATAACAAAGTTAACAGATCTCAACCAATACAATAGTTTCTATGGCTACACAGACCATTGATGATACTTCCAAAACCACGCCAAAAGAAACCCTTGTAGGAACGACCTTAAAACCGCTTAATTCAGAATATGGTAAAGTAGCTCCTGGATGGGGAACTACTCCTCTTATGGGTTTTGCAATGGCTCTATTTGCAGTATTCCTATCTATTATCTTGGAGATTTATAATTCTTCCGTTTTATTGGATGGGATTCCGGTTAGTTGGGGCTGAGGAACTCCAAAATTCACCTGGTGAGCTCTTGAAGAAAAAAAAAGAACTGAGGGATTCAAACCCAGACCAAATAGTGGCTTTGAGTTTTTAGCTTATCTTGTTCCAATAGTTTGATCGTGTAATTACTTTTCTCTAAGGATTTTTGGAATATGGGTGTGCGACTTGTTGAAATCGATCCATATTTATAGTACAGAAGACCGATCTGTTATCTTCATCAAGATGGTCCTACCTCGTTGGATATTTAATTTCTAGAATATTGAATCTCTAGAGCACGAGGTCTATCATAGATATGTTCCGGAAGATCTGAACTATGGTTTGTACCTATCATTTCCTCGTCACCAGACTTCCAATAAAGAAATTGAAAGAGGTATTTCCTATAATAAATCGAAGGATCTATCCCCTCTCATAATTATGCTGATTATGACCAAAGAATGATATAGTATCTGATTTCTCTTAGTTAGCATATTTCGTCGAATGAGCGAAAATGAAAAGGTTATTACCCAGAGAACCTTTTGGGGATTTGATAAAATCATCGGGGTCTAATTGAAATCTGAGGTTTGGATTGATTCATCTATTGAGATCTCGACAAGATAATTCCTATAAATCGTCTATATTAGTTCTTTTCTAGGGAACTGATATCACACGAATAGGGTAAAAGATCGTTCAAAGGGCCTATAGTGATTTATCATAGGGATGAGCCGACTTGAAATTTTGGCACTTTTTGAAATTTTGGCACTTTTTGAAATTTTGGCACTATAGAGTCTTCTAATAGAAATGCTGGATTGTTTCGAATGATCTTCATTTCTCCAGCCGGTCAGGCAACGAACCCTCAAGTATCTCTTTTCCAAAATTTATTTATTCGTGTCCAAAAGCATTTGCGTGTTCTTGTTCAAGCCGTATGAAGGGAAATTCTCATGTACGGTTTTCAGAGGGGGAATTTCAGTTTACCTATCTCAATAAAGTATACGATCGGTTCGAAGAGCGTCTCGAGATTCAGGCGATTGCGGATGATATCACCAGTAAATATGTTCCTCCTCATGTCAATATATTTTATTGTCTAGGGGGGATCACACTTACTTGTTTTTTAGTACAAGTAGCTACTGGTTTTGCTATGACTTTTTACTATCGTCCGACCGTTACAGAAGCTTTTGCCTCTGTTCAATACCTAATGACCGAAGTTAACTTTGGTTGGTTAATCCGATCAATTCATCGATGGTCGGCAAGTATGATGGTTCTAATGATGATCCTGCACGTATTCCGTGTTTATCTCACAGGTGGATTCAAAAAACCCCGTGAATTAACTTGGGTCACAGGTGTAATTTTGGCTGTGTTGACCGTATCCTTCGGTGTAACTGGTTATTCTTTGCCCTGGGATCAAATTGGTTATTGGGCGGTGAAAATTGTGACTGGTGTGCCTGAGGCTATTCCTGTAATAGGATCTCCTCTGGTAGAATTATTACGCGGAAGTGTTAGTGTGGGTCAATCTACCTTGACTCGTTTTTATAGTTTACACACTTTCATATTACCCCTTCTTACTGCTGTATTTATGCCAACGCACTTTCTAATGATCCGTAAGCAGGGTATTCCAGGTCCTTTATAGAGAGGAAAGATAGATTGAAAATAACTATTCATAACTTATTGTTCCGAATAACGACAGTAATATATCATCGCCAGGAATATTTATTATTCAAAAATGGAAATATCCATAGAAAATATGGTCCTCGGATTTCTCCTTTCTATTTTGGAGTATTATTCATCCAATACAAACAAATAATTGGAGTAGATTCTCAGACGGAGAAGATGGATTATGGGAGTGTGTGACTTGAACTATTGATTAGGCCATGCAGATACTTTCTCCGATCTACCACATAAATATTTCTGATAAAATGTGTCTCTGTCCCAATTTCCTTATCAGAAATAGGAAGTTTAGCACCTGGGTGGAAAGGCATTGGTCAGTTTGTTCCGTTCCAAGAGAATTCTTTCTATGATCGAATCCGAATCAGGAAGGGCTCCGTGAGATCCGGACAATGGGACAATATTTTCATATATTCAATAATTGGACTATATGACTTTACTTCTCCTTTTCATAGTGTGAAAATGCATCCATTTCCCTTGCATCCATTTCGATGGTAAAACTATTGGAGTGAAAGAAGGGATCTAAGGAAGGAGAGAGGCCGGATCAATAACAAGTCAATACCTTGTATGCTAAAAAACTTTTGAGGTCTATTCGTGGTGATAAACACAAATTACAAGGACTAAGATGGTCCAAAAGGCATATCGATCATGATCGAATTTGTGAGCTTACTTGGGTCATGAGCATTTAACTGGAATAATAAAATGACCAATGATGGATGATCATAGACATTATTAGTTCCTATTTTTCCAATTCGTCTTCCATCACGGGAAAAAATAAGTGATATATACTTCCTCCAGTTATTGTTCGAGCCGGATGATAAAAATTGGCATGTCCGGTTCTTTCGGGGGATAGATCCATAAAGATCTACTTATCCCAATAACAAAGAAACCTGACCTAAATGATCCTGCATTAAGGGCTAAATTAGCTAAAGGTATGGGACATAATTATTATGGAGAGCCCGCTTGGCCCAATGATCTTTCATATATTTTTCCAGTAGTAATTTTAGGTACTATTGCATGTACAATAGGTTTAGCGGTTCTAGAACCATCAATGATTGGTGAACCAGCAAATCCATTTGCAACTCCTTTGGAGATATTGCCCGAATGGTATTTTTTCCCTGTATTCCAAATACTTCGTACAGTACCTAACAAATTATTAGGTGTCCTTTTAATGGGCTCAGTACCCGCGGGATCATTGACGGTGCCTTTTCTAGAGAATGTGAATCAATTTCAGAATCCATTTCGTCGTCCAGTAGCTACAACAGTATCCTTGATCGGTACTGCAGTAGCCCTTTGGTTAGGTATTGGGGCAGCGTTGCCTATTGATGAATCTTTAACTTTAGGTCTTTTCCAATCCAATTTGATCCAACTGTCGAATATAAAAATATTTCAATTTTTTTATTCATATATCTAGGGAGTAGTTGCTTTAAGACAAATTATATCTCCCTAGATATACCCATCTTGTCAGATATTTCTTTCGAATATTCCACGAAAGAGAGATATGTCAAAGATTCTCAAGACTCTCCAAAAGAACTTGGGTAAAGGAAATGAAGAGATGAAATGAAACCAACCATTTTATGAACCCGAAACTAATTCCTGGGTGGATCAATTGCAAAAAGTTTTTGTAGAACTTCCAATACCTGTTCGACAGATTCCTTCCCGAAGTATTTAATTCTCATTAGATCTTCTCGACTGTAATTTAAGAGGTCCAATAATGTATGTATATTGGCTCTTCTGAGGGAGTTATAGGTTTTGGGGGGTAACTCTAATTGGTCAATGAAAATAAGTTGAAATGCTATTTTTTCTTTCGTTTCCCCCGTATCAGTCAATACGTGCGAAAGGGGGAAGGGAAGCATATTAGACCCTTTTTTATTGTTCATTCCATCGATGTTCTGTTCCTCTCCATGCAGGAAGGGAATAAATAAGTCGATCAAATTTCGAGAAGCTTCGTAAAGTGCCTCCCTAGGAGTTAACCCCCCATTCGTCCATATTTCCAGGAAAAGGACTTCTCGTATTTCATTTCCGCTCCCATAGGAATGAATACTATAATTCGCATCGCGAACAGGCATAAAAACAGCATCTATAGGAAAAATTCCGTCCTGATAATTATTTGGACTATGTATAATATATCCGCGATTTTTTTCAATTTGTAATCTGATATCAGAAGTAATTGATTTAGTAAGTCTAGCTATATGTTGTGTAGTATCAATTATTTTCACAGAAGGTGGTAATATGATATCTTGAGCAGTTACATTTCTGGGTCCAACAATATAAATAGAAGCTTCTCGGATTCCGTACGAGTCACTTCTAAATACAATTTCTTTTAGATTCATCAAAATGTCATGTACTGATTCTTCAATACCTATTATCGCGGAATATTCATGTTTTATGTTCTCTAATTTTACACGTGTGATACATGTTCCTTCTACTTCTCCAAGTAAAGCTCTTCGCATTGCGATGCCTATTGTATCGGCTCGACCTTTGCGGAGCGGGGATAGAGCAAAACGGCCATAATGAAGACGCTTACTGTATGCTCTGGATTCGATGCATTTCCATCGTAGTGTCTGAATAGAGACTGAGATTTCATCTCGAATCATACCAAGAATATTTGATCAGATCATTAAATCATTTCTTTCTCTTGAAATTCATTCAATTCTTACACACGTCTCTTTTTGGGAGGTCTACATCCATTATGTGGCATAGGGGTTACGTCACGTACAAAACTTAATAGTATGCCACTTCTACGAATGGTTCGTAATGCTGTATCTCTCCCTCGACCAGGGCCACTTATCATAACTTCTACTCGTTCCATACCCCGATCCATTAATGCACGAATAACATTTTCTGCTGCAGTCTGGGCAGCAAATGGTGTACCTCTCCTTGTACCTTTGAATCCACAGGCACCAGCAGAAGACCAAGAAAGAACTTGTCCCCGTACATCTGTAGCAGTCACTATGGTATTGTTAAAACTTGCTTGAACGTAAATAACTCCTTTGAGTACTCGATGTTCATTCCTACGTGAACCAATTCTTTTTATAGTTTTTGACATATTAATCATTATGAGTTCAGTTCGACAAATGCATATCGAAATCTATTTTACCACTAGATCCGTTAATTGATATAGAAGAGGATTACCCCTGTTTTTGCTTATGTCTCGGATTAGAACAAATTATCATAACTCGTTTCCGTCTACGAATTGGTCGACATTTTCCACAAATTCTACGAATAGAAGCACGAATTTTCATATTTGTGACCCTCCAATTTGCTCATATTACATTTTGTTTCCTGAGACAGAGAGTCTGTTTCATCTGTGATTCTCGATCCCTATCGGATGTTCAAAAGGTGATTCAATCGTTTGAAGATTTGTTGCTAAGTCTATATATTATACGCCCTTTGGTTAAATCATAAGCACTTAATTCGACCTTGACCCTATCTCCTGGTAGTATTCGTACGGAATTACGTCGAATCCTACCCGAAATATGAGTCAGAATCTGACATCCATTATCTGTCATAACTCGAAACATACCGTTGGGGAGTGATTCAGTAACCAAACCTTCCGCATGGATCAGATTCTGTTTCTTCATCGAATCTCCTCCTCTTTTGATTCAAAAACTTGACTAACGTGCTTGGATGAAGATGAATGGTGTCTCGACTTGCTACGACTTTTCATACTATGGGGATATCTTACAGAATAAATATTTTTGGACAACATTTGGATTAATTACCATACATAACATAAAATTTCTCCTCCAATTTTTTTCTGTCGAGCTTCTCGATCCGTCAAAATTCCTTGGGAAGTAGAAAGAATTACGATCCCCATTCCACCTAGAACTTTTGGAATTTCTCGATAATTAGAATAAATTCTCAAACCAGGTTTGCTGGTACGCTTTGACGTGGTCATATATGTCCTTTTCTTCCTTCTCCGATATTTTGAAGTCGATATCAAAAAATATTTTTGGCCTTCCTGATGTTCCCTAACATCTTCTATAAAACCTTCTCGTAAAAGGATCCTTCCAATGTTCTTGGTAATATTAGTAGCTGTTACTCGAACCGTTCCTTTTTCTACCATGTCAGCGTTTCTTATAGAAGTAATTAGATTGGTAATAGTATCGTTACCCATGACGAACGAATTCTTAGGAATTCCTGGTCTCGATATAAAAGGCATGTTCGATCTTCTTTGAGGAATATGCCTGAGGTGCAATGAATTTAATTGATCCATGTACCGTTTGATGAACCTTAAGTCAAAGATTCTTACAAGATCTATCAGTACTTATAATACTTCGGGAGCCAATGAAACTATTTTCGTGAAATTCAATTGTCTCAATTCCTGAGCAACCGGACCAAAAACTCGAGTTCCTTTTGGATTTCCTTCCTGATCAATGACAACGGCTGCATTGTCATCAGATCGTATCATCATTCCATTGTCACGTTCAAATTCTTTACAGGTGCGTATAACTACGGCTCTAACTACTTCCGATTTTTCCAGGGGCATGTTAGGTACTGCTTCTTTAATTATAGCAATGATAACATCACCTATATGAGCGCATTTACGATTACTTGCTCCTAGAACTCGAATACACATTATTTTTCGGGCTCCACTGTTATCCGCTATATTCAAATAAGTTTGAGACTGAATCATTTTTCCTCCAAAATATTTTTTACCTCGGCAGATAACATGAGAAAAAAAGGAAGAGTTCTTACGAACTAGTAATCTTCTTCCACCAGAAATAACTCTTTGATTCTGTATGGATGGGTTGGGTTAAGTAGTAACAAATTGAGTACGTATAGGCATTTTGTATGCAGCTATTCTAGCAGCTGCTCTAGCGACGGTTTCGGATACTCCGCCCATTTCATAAAGTATTCGACCTGGTCTGATGACAGATACCCAATATTCGGGAGATCCTTTCCCGGAACCCATACGTGTTTCTGCAGGTCTCATTGTAATAGGTTTGTCGGGAAATATACGTACCCATATTTTTCCGCCACGACGGGCATAACGATTAATCGTTCTTCGTCCGGCTTCTATCTGCCCAGATGTGATCCAAGCGGGTTCAAGTGCTTGAAGAGCGAATCTACCGAAACAAATGCGATTGCCGCGGTAAGATACTCCTTTCATTCTTCCCCTATGTTGTTTACGAAATTTTGTTCTTTTTGGGTTATAGTCGATGGTTAATAGTATTTTGATCCCATCTCTAATCCAGAACCGGACATGAAAGTTTCTTCTCATCCGGCTCCTCGTGAATAATCAATGTGTAGATAAATGAGTCTATATCTATGCATTACACATATTGTATATAGAATCTAATTTACAGGACGAATAACTCTTAAATTTCCATCCAATGTCTTAATAAAGAATTTCACAGGCGAATATTTACTCTTCCAGTATTTGCTCCATGGGGTCGACTTACCTATAGACTCCAATGAGATTAATTGGTTTTTGGTTTATTTCGCCATCCTATCCAATGAATGATTAAGATTCCTATATGATCTTATGCAGTCATAGGTTCCATCGTTCCATAGCTTCTATCTAAATGCCCAGGTCTTCCCTCCGCAATGGAGCTTTCTTTTCATCTGTTACGGAATCAATTTCCTTAGTTTCCATCGACCCGAAGCTCTTTCTCCTTCATAAACTGAATTCCTTCAATCTTGCTTGAATGAATCAGGATGATTCTTATGCTTTATCACACTGCTTTTTGGAGGGTAGTTAATGAACCATACAATATTGGGAGAATATTTCTCCTTTTTCTTCTTTTTCCGCATTACCAAACACCTTTCTCGCTTCACGAGAGATCAAAATATCATTTTTTCTCTCCTGGAAGAAAGTATTTACGAGGTGATAGTATCTACCCATAGTTATTGGATCTTGGCAATATGAAGCAATGAGTTAGTCTCTAGTTTATTTATAGAGACCAATCCGTTCTTATTTCGAGTTCTCCATAACATAACTTCGGAAAAGAATGAAAAGCTCGATTCCAACGAGTCGCACACTAAGCATAGCACGGTTCCAAAATGGTAAATCTAATTTCTATTCGATCTGATAGAATTGATGATCCATGATCGGGCAGATTGGAAAAAAAAGACCAATTATTCCTACTCTTCTAAAATCCAAATTTTTATCCCTAAAACTCCATAGATGGTTTTAACCGGATAATAACAATAATCAATCCTAGCCCGAATTGTCTGTAGGGGAACCCTACCTCCCCTGTCCCATTCGACCCGGGCAATTTCCTTTCCATCGAGACGTCCTGCAATTTGGATCTGAATACCTTCTACCTCTTCCCGTTCAGCCAGTTCAATAGCTTTCTTCATTGTTTTTCTGAATGGAACTCTCTTCTCTAGTTGTAGGGCAATATACTCTGCAAGAATATTAGGTTTTCTATAGGGTTTCGCAACTTTTTCTATAGCAATGTGAAGTTTTCGGTCCACAGAATCGAGCATATTTAGTACATCGTTTCTTAATTTTTCAATTCCTTGACCCCTACCTTCTATTAACAACAAGTTGGGAAATCCAATATAGATTTTGACCTTAATCAAATCGATCTTTCTGCGAATCTCTACACGTGCAATTCCTCCATAATTCGAGGAGCTCTTTATATGCGTTCGTACATAGTTTTCAATGCAAGTACGTATTTTTTGATCTTCTCGGAGATCTTTGGAATAATTCCTTTGTTGTGCGAACCAATGGGAACGCTCATTTTGAGTTACACCAAGTCTAAAACCAAGTGGATTTATTTTCTGCGCCATACATATCCTTTTTTTCGGGATTCTATTGACATAATCGGATCATTCGATCTGGAGATTTCCTCCGATACAATAGTTATATGACAAGTGGGTTTCTGTATTGGATAACCGCGTCCCTGAGCTCTAGGTTGAATCCTTTTAAAAACAGCACCCTCATTCACTTCGACTCTACCAACGAGTAAATTGGCTTTGTTCAAACCCATATTGTGATTTGCATTCGCCGCCGCAGAATGAATTAATTGTGATATGGGATAACAGGCCCCATAAGGCATCAGTTCCAATATCATAAGTGCTTGTCCATATGAACGACCACGAATTTGATTAATTACTCTACGCGCTTTATGAGCAGACATACGTATATTTCTCGCCAAAGCTCGTATCTCTGGACCTGGACTATTATTTCCCATTGACTCCATCCTCCCTAATGAATGACAAGTCTTTCTCAATTAACGACGAGATTTCTTATCGTTTCTTGCATGTCCCTGAAAAAGTAGGGTAGGTGCAAATTCCCCCAATTTGTGGTCTACCATACGATCTGTTACATAAATGGGTAAATGTTCCCTCCCATTATGAACAGCAATTGTATGACCGATCATTGCGGGTACAATGACGGATGCCCGGGACCAAGTAACTATTATCTTCTTTTCTTCTTTTATGTTTAGATTTTTAATTTTCCTCAATGAATGATTAGCCACAAAAGGATTTTTTTTCAGTGAACGTGCCATGATCAATTACCTTTCTTTCCTTTTTTTTTATGGATATCCAACCATTCTTACTCACGTCGACGAAGGATTGAAGCATCACTGTATCTATTTCTCTTCCGACTTTTCTTTCCAAGTGCACTATAGCCCCAGGGGGTCACAGGTTTTTTCCTGCCAATTGGGGTTCTTCCTTCCCCACCTCCATGAGGATGGTCTACAGGGTTCATAGCTACTCCTCTTACCTCAGAACGCTTACCCAACCAACGTTTAGCTCCGGCTTTACCGAAACTTCTATTGTTTGCAGTGATATTACCCACTTGTCCAATTGTGGCTGAGCAGTTCTCAGATATTAAACGAACTTCTCCAGATGGTAATCTTAATGTGGCCGATCGATCTTCTTTTGCGATCAGTTCTGCTACAGCACCTGCCGCTCTAGCCAATTGTCCACCCTTTCCAAGTGTTATTTCTATGTTGTGTATAGCCGTGCCTAAGGGCATATTGGTTGAAGTAGACTCTTATTCCGATGAATAAAAATCCCTTCCCAAACTGTACAAGCCTCTCTCAGGGCATACAGCTTTCTGGATGTATATTATATTCACATATATTGAATAAATATAATCGAGATGAGAAGGAGCATCTATTGTATTCTCTATGTCCCGATTCTCTACATCCTAGGTCTCTCTATTCCATCATCTGGCTTATATTCTTTATGTAGCATTCAGAATGAATGACTTTATCAAATTACGCTAATACTTTCGTATGTTATGGATAACGTAGGAGGCATATTAAACATCTTTTTCTCTTCTCTCTCTTTTTACTTCCTCTCCCCATCTTTTTATTTTGGGAATTACTACCACTGTCCAGCTCCGAATCCGCCTCTGACCATCAGATCAAATGTGAGTAACTTGTCTTTTTAGAGGGTGCCTCTATCCCATTTTGTTCATGCTTCGGACAAACAATCAGGTCCTCTCCATATTATTATATCTTCGGAACCAATGATCCGATATGAACAATTTTTGAATCCAATCACCTGCTGTCATTTATCCTCAGTTTCCCTTTGGGGTTCGTCCCGTAAAAGTGTCCTAGTTGGATCAGTGATAGATTTATAGGTTTCGCTGTAAACCCAATCGGTTGCTTCCGATCACGTAAATTAATAATTCAAACCGCACTCAGAGGTAGGGCATTTCCTATTGATATAGGAGCTTTTGGACCAGAAAGAATAGTATCTCCAATCATGACCCCTCTGGGATGCAGAATATACATCTTATCGCCATTCTTGTAATGCACCTTGCAAATGTATGCACTTCTATTAGGGTCGTATTCTATGGTTACAATTTCTCCTGATATGTGTTCCTTATTCCGTCGAAAATCAATTTGACGATACAGACGCTTGTGACCCCCTCCCCTGTGTCTTGCGGTAATAATTCCTCTTCCATTACGACCTTTCCCACAATGATGTTGTCCAGAGGTCAATTTCTTCTGCGGGTCCAACTGCACTCTTCCATCGAAACCTGATACAGATCTATTGCGTGTATCCGGAGTTAAAATTCTATATGAACGGATGGCCATTTAGTTTCAAATTTGAAATCTTATTGTTCTGAAAAGAGTGGAATAGAATCACCGGTTCTAAGTGTAATAATCACACGTTTACAACGTATTGGATGTCCTATCATTGACACTCTCTTTCCTCCTTTTTCAGGGAGGCGATAGCTGTTCATAGCTATTACTTTAACATCGAAGAAATTTTCAATCCAATTTTTAATCTTTGTTTTGTTCGATTGCGAATCGACGTTAAAAGTATATTGGTTCCTTTCCAATAGACGAATACTTTTCTCCGTAAGTACTGGATATTTCACTTCATCCATAAATTTTTTCCCTCCTTTTCTCCTTTTTTTTCCCGTAAAGCCTGTAGCTATTATTATATCGGATCATATACCAATTTAATTATACAGATATATCATAGTTTAGGTATGGAAGTTATGCACGAACGTAATGCTCACAACTTTCCTCTGGATCTAGCCGCTGTTGAATCTATTTCAATAGGTGGATAATACTCTGATGGATTGTTATCGTGTATTGCTTAATTGAAGCATACCAAGCCTTTCATTCATTTTATTGAAAGGCTTGGTATGCTTCAATTGTATTGTTTGGTGTTATTCTTCATACTTCTTCCCATTCCATCAATAATGGATATGTGCAGTTCCCCTGCATCCAGCAGGAATTGAACCCGCGAGTTCGCCAATTATGAGTTGGGCGCTTTAACCATTCAGCCATGGATGCTGGATAAAGATCATCAATATATTCATTCTATAATATGAGTATAGACTCAGATCTAAAATTGGGTAGTTCGGGATTGGGACCCATTTACATTCTTTCTCTCATACTTGATTCATGTCAAATATTCTCAATAGACATTCAAATAACATTTAATTTCATTGAATTAATTTTATAATAAGCCATGGACGAAAAAAAATATGTGAATCAATTAGAATTGATTGTATTTATTGTTCGGTCCTTTGGTCTTCCACTCATGGTGGGTGGGATAATAATGAAGAAGTTGACGTAAAAATATAAGAATTTGATCTATTTCAAAGGAGTATATTCATGTTCCTATTTCCCTAATATAATACTTTCTGGCTGGATATTTTCATTAATATATAGTCTCATTCCTACCTATTCTTGCATCCTTTATTTCCAGAGCTTTGGCTCCCATTGGTCAAGAACCGGACTACTAGTTACGAATCAAGTATCGAACCAATGGGAAGATACTTGGATCCGATCTAAGATCATTATATGTTCGCTCCAGTTCTTGTTGTTCTTGATGTTGGAACAGTCTCCCTTTCTCTATGGGCTATGAGTTCTAGTATACAGGGTATATCTGCATTTATAGGAGCTTCAATTCTCGTGCTTATTTTCATCGTTGGTTCAGTCCATGCGTGGCGAAGAGGAACATTGGAATGGTCCTTAATTTCCGAGTGGGGGAGGGAAGTACAAAATGACATAAAGCCAATGATGAATCCTATGAAGTTACCTTTACTCGATCAAACAATTTTGAATCCAGATATTTAAACTACCCCAAACGATCTGTCGAACGAATTGGGCCAGACTCTCCAGTTTATGAACGCTCCTTTACAGTATTAATTGTGGTTTCATCAAATTCGCTTCATTAATAGATTCGCGATTCGACTCCGATCGTTACGGTCCGGTACCAAGATCTGGACCTAGACGAGCTTACCTCATTATAACAGCGGGGACTGTGACCATGAAAAAGGCTCCTTCTGTAGTGATATTTCAAATGCCGGAACCAAAATATGTAGTTGCCCTGGAGCATGTACTATCACAGAGAAATGTTTGGTACAGATTATTATAGTACCGTTCGCAAAGTAGATAAGTTAATTCCTGTGGATGTCTATTCGCCAGATTGCCCACCTGAACCAGAGGCTATTATAGATGCTATAACGAAACTTCGTGAAAGAAAAGATAGTTCGATGGATATATGAGGCCCGAACTCCAACAAGGAAAGAATAAAATATTTCACTATAAATCATAGGGATCATCATATTGGATCCAGTATTCATACTAGAAACTACGGTCAAAAGTTATTACATCAATCTTATGAACCTCAATTCGAATCTACTTTCGAGATACCCTCTGCAACGTTTGGATCTACTTCAACTCTGCAATTATAGATCTATCATTGGGATAATCTATCCCATTTCGATTCGGATGGAATAGGATGAATAGATTCCGACTAGTGCCGAATTATCAGTCCCACCGTCAAATCTTGACTTCTGAGTTCTCGATCCTACTTTTTTATATGTACAGAGTATCGTGATTCAATTGGAACGGACAGAGAGGGACAATATGAGCAAAGAAGAGGGAGAGAACAGATTGATCCATCTATCTATTTTGATCGGGGTGTCTCCGTATGTAGATATACATCTAGATAGAATAGATTTAGATAGATGGATATGGAGACATGGATATTTACATCTTGCCAGGAACCAGATTTGAACTGGTGGCACGAGGATTTTCAGTCCTCTGCTCTACCAACTGAGCTATCCCGGCTCTTCCCTGTGGATCATCCTGGTACAGGGTTTTAACTTGTGTCAACTAAAAAGAAGTAAAAAGGTATTTTTACTAGTTTTTAGAATGATCTTTATTATTTTCGATCTGGAAGTCACTAATATGATAAAAATGGACTGCAATTGAATAATTTCAAAATGATCTAATCTATGTAGATCATATATCACAAAATCAATTGATCATATGATCAGCTTATTAACAGATCAACTCAACTGGTCATAAGATGGATGAAAAGATTCATGTTCTAATTTCTTCTCTTCATGAAAAAAAAAATAGCGAGGTAAAAGAATCGAGAAATTAGAATGGATTCGAACCAATGGAATTGGAGAAGATAGATCAGTCCGTTCGGGAACGAACCTGGGTGGGGATAGAGGGACTTGAACCCTCACGGTCTATAAAGCCAACGGATTTTCCTCCTACTGCAATTTGCATTGTTGTTTACATTGACATGTAGAATTGGACTCTATCTTTATCCTCGTCCAACCATTTATTCCAAAAAATAATTCAATTCTCCATCTAGAGTAGATAAGTTCATAATTGGATTACTTAATGTCAAATCAGTACTTCAACTCGAATCTGGCATCTATCTTATGAATAAAATGCTTGGAACGAGTTCTGATCGCCAGTTTTGTCTGATGTTATCTAACATCTCTCTCCATTTTTGAGGTGTAAATAGATCGTTCTATAACTACAGTATTGGACCAAATGAGATTCATTCGTTAGAATAGCTTCCATTGAGTCTCTGCACCTATCCCCTTCCTATCTTAGGAGAAGAAACATTGTCTTCATGAACCGGATTTGGCTCAGGATTACCCATTCAAAATATCCCAGGGTTCCCTGGATTTGGAAGCTATCACTTGGTAGGTTTCCATACCAAGGCTCAATTCGATCAAGTCCGTAGCGTCTACCAATTCCGCCATATCCCCTTCTCGAAGAACAAGATCATACCTTGATCTAATCCTATTATGTAATATCCATCAGCATTATTCATTGGATATTTGCTCAATATTGGGTGGGAGAAATATCCTCCCCTACTCCCCTACTCCCCTACTCCCCTTCTCTCCCCTTCTCTCCCCTTCTCTCCCCTTCTCTATCTCTACCCCAATCGAATATGACTGGGAATCATTATATTATTTATCCATTTGAAATGCAATGTTATTATCCTCCCCTAGTCGATTTGGAAGAGTGAGTAAAACGATCGATATCAATTGACCCTTACTTCTCCTTTCTTTCCCTTGAAAGAATCTACATTCAAACAATGTTCCGTTGTAATCGTAATCTGGATTGCGTCATTGAATCTGATTCGCGCTATAATCGTTAGGATTCCAAAGGAATCTATGGATCTCACCCCAATGAAATGGGGAGTGATATTCCATCGAGCCTGCTTAGCTCAGAGGTTAGAGCATCGCACTTGTAATGCGATGGTCATCGGTTCGATCCCGATAGCTGGCTCTTTTCCGTTCCGTTCCTCTCATTTCCATAATCCACAAAGTTTTGTTAGGATCAAGATGGAATGGAGAATACTCTTACGATCGTTCGTCGGGTCCGTCATGCCATGATCATTTACTCCCAACTAGGAACGGGATGAATGAAATGATTGGAGCTATTAGGATCAATAACAAATTGGAGAAAGATCTTCGTTTTCCATATAAAAGAATTCCAGTAGTACTCATACGGGTTATACTATTCTTTCTTCTTTCTAGCACTATTTGTTAATTGAATAAGGAGTTTCTATGTCCCGTTATCGGGGACCTCGTTTAAAAATAATACGTCGTCTGAAAACTTTACCAGGTCTCACTAGTAAAAGACCCAAAAACAGAAAGGATTCTATGAACCGGTCTTCTTCCAGGAAAATATCTCAATATCGTATCCGGCTAGAAGAAAAACAGAAATTGCGTTTTCATTACGGACTAACGGAGCGACAATTGCTAAAATATGTTCGTATTGCTAGAAGAGCCAAAGGCTCAACGGGTCAGGTCCTATTGCAATTACTTGAAATGCGTTTGGATAATATTCTTTTTCGATTGGGTATGGCTCCCACCATTCCCGGAGCTAGACAATTAGTGAATCATGGACATATCCGGGTCAATGACCATATGGTAGATATACCAAGTTACCCTTGCAAACCTCAAGATGTGATTACTATAAGAGATCAACAAAGATTGAGAGCTATCATTAAGAAGAATATAGATCTGTTCCAGAGGGATAAATTGCCAAATCATTTGACTTTTCATTCCTTACAATATAAAGGATTCATCAATCAAATAATAGATAGTAAATGGATCAATTTGAAGATTAATGAATTGCTGGTCGTAGAGTATTATTCCCGTCAAGCTTGAATCGAGAATGAAATGAAAGAGAGGGGTGGGTTGGTTGCTGGGCATCTGGAAATTATGTTCTTCTCCCTTCTTTTTCCCTTCCCCGAAGGAGACATTTTATAATCCTTACGTACGTTACTTGTTATCCGCGATACTTTTTTTTTATTGCTTCTTAAAATAGTCTTTACTTTTACCATACCACGAACCGATGTTCGTTCTATTTTCTCTATTACAAATAGAGGTAGATTGATCCTGGAATTAGGAAATAGTCCTATTGGGATTCAATAGATTGGAAAAACAATGGATGAGAAGAAAATAGATAGTAGGGCGAAGATACGGAAAGAGAGGGATTCGAACCCTCGGTAAGCAGAAGCCTACATAGCAGTTCCAATGCTACGCCTTGAACCGCTCGGCCATCTTTCCTATGAGATCTCTTGGTTCTAATTAATAAAATGAGTCAATAGCAACTTCCTTACGAAACGAATCCTTTTTGTTCGGGTACGAACAGTTCAATCTTTCGGAAATACATAGATAATAAATAAGGTAATGATTCAATCCCCCCCGGAAAGACGAAAGGACATTTTTTACAACTTCCTCTTATTTTAGGAAATCCTCAATCATCCCGGTTAATCCGACGTATTCGGATCGCCTAATCAATAATTTAAGACAGATTAACTGATCCATTCCATATTATGATAATATATAGATCTGTAGTGATCATCTTATCAATTGTATAAGAACTAATTCTTTGGCAATGATCCTGTGTCATGATGACTATATTTTCCCGATATTCTTTTATCTATATGGATAAAGCACACAATTGCTGGGTAGGCATTTCATCCTCATTATGCAATGCTCGATCGTTTAACTCTTTCTTTGTTCGGATCATAATCGAACTGGACTTCCCGAGTTTACCCAATCTATTATTCTTTCAATACGAGCCTTTTTCCATTATTATTCATGTTACTAATGAACAATTATTCAATTTATTCCCTATCTATTCTAATTTTAAAGAATAGATTGGAATAGATTGGAATAGATAGAATGAGAACATATTTACGATTGTAAGGAAATCCATTTTATGGTATTGTGCACCAGAAAAAAATTTCGTTCATGGAATCATTTGCGTAAGGGAATGAAGGAAATTATCAAATCTGTAATTGACTATGCCTAGATCTCAGAGAAATGACAATTTTATTGATAAGACCTTCACAATTGTAGCAGATATATTATTGCGAATAATCCCGATGGCTCCGGGGGAGAAAGAAGCATTTACCTATTACAGAGATGGTGTGATTTGATATTTTTCCGTTCTTCTTTTTTGGGGAAAGAAAAGGTAAGGTATTCGGGAATAAAAATTGGGTAAAATAAAACTTACGCTCAGTGAAGGTGAGTTCTGGAGATAGAACAATTCCTTCTGTCGTGTATCCCCGGTCAATGCACCTTTAGATGCTTTCATCTCCTGAGGATTTTAGTACCGAGCGAAAGGTTACACCTATGCAATAGGCCTTGCTTGTATAGTTGAACCTATTTGATAGGCGCGCATGAGGGGAGAAAGCACTACGTATGGAAATCGACAACACAAAAGCTTCGTTATAGCCCATATGCATTACCCTTTTCTGAAGGGTAGTGAGAATGGTTGGGACAACAAACATCCATCTCGTTTGTACTTCGGATACCCTTATAATGGAACCATCGGAGATTGTTGAAGTGATTAATCCCCGGAGAATACAGGGCGTTAAGAACAAAGAAATTGTTAGAGGTTCCATTCCTAGTAGTAAGATCCTTGGTATTTGGAAAAGAATCTTTGCAAGAAGGATGGCTAGAGATTCATTGGAAATACACTAGCCCCTGTTAATTCATAATATTGGGTCAGAATCTTTTTTTTTTTTTTCAATTCCACGGATTACTCCCCATATTACCTACTGTAAAGAAAGGAGGAGCCGTATGAGGTGGGAATCTCATGTACGGTTTTGAAGCGGAGATCATTTCAATGGAATGAACGACCGTAACGAATGTCAGCTCAATCGGAAGGGGAATATGCGGAAGCTTTACAAAATTATTATGAAGCTATGCGACTGGAAACTGATCCTTATGATCGAAGTTATATACTATATAATATAGGTCTTGTGCATACAAGTAATGGGGAACATACGAAGGCTTTGGAATATTATTTCCAAGCATTAGAACGGAACCCATCCTTACCACAAGCTCTTAATAATACGGCCTTGATCTGTCATTACGTGCGACTATCTGTACCATAGAATAACTTAGTTAATAACTACTACGAGTAAGGACAAAAGAAAAGGCTTTCTACATATGCACCGTCCCAAGTAACGGTATTTTATCAGCTGTAGCGAAAAAAACTATCATAGGAGCCCGAATATGAATAGATAGAGCCTAAATATTCCATGGATAATAAATTCAATTGATGATGGAAGCACCATAAAGATCAATTATTGAAAGAAGGTTCGGGCTGATACGATCAAATCTGCTCATTGACAAGAATCAGGAATCAACTTATGTAATAGAGTTGATCTACTAAGCTATTGAGCAGCGGTGTAGCATCAGATCCTAAAGATGTGAAGTACTCCAGCCAGAGAGTACTCTCCAAAAATTCTATACGGAACTGAGATAGTTACCTTGCAAAAAGACTTTGATTTGGACAATCAATCTGAAGTATAGAAAGAGATATACTTCATCTTTTTGAGGGTAGGAGAAAAGATAGAACCTGATCATTGAATTGATTGGAAGTTAAATCAGAAACTCATGTCATTGACTTTTTTTGGTCCTTTGGTTAATATGAACTCCCAATGAATCATCTCCAATTCTTTGGAAATTTTGGTAGAGGACTAAAGAATAGTGGATTGAGCCGTATGAGGTAGGAAACTCTCAAGTACGGTTCTGAGGGAAGAAAACTTTTCCAAGTTTACCTATCCCGACCGAGGAGAACAGGCCATTCGACAGGGAGATCCTGAAACTGCGGAGGCTTGGTTCGATCAAGCTGCTGAGTATTGGGAACAAGCTATAGCACTTGCTCCGGGCAATTACATCGAAGCACAAAATTGGTTAAAGATTACAGGACGCTTTGGAGAATGAGAGTTTCTATTATTGGGAAATCGTTTTCATTATTGAATATCTGACTCGAAATCAATGGGATTTTTCCAGAATATTCCCAAAAATTGCTATTTTGTGGACATCTTATAGGAATATATTTACAATATAAAAAGAATACCTTTTCTGATTCTGGATTGTTGATGGATCTTCTTAATAGGGGTAAAATCCATCCGGATATTTTTTTCATTAATGATCCATGAATAACGATTTATAATGGATGGCCTTTTATATGGGACATACGGAGGAGTATCAATAGATGGATAAATAAATATATATATATATCCATATATACAGATATATTTATTTATCCATCTAGAAACGGTGTAGTGTAATAATCACCGTTGCTTTTTAAAATTACAAAAAAAGGCTTTTTTGCATGAAAAAAGCCCGTGGTCCATTGAGCACCTACAAAGATATGTTATAATAGAATTGAACACCTGCCTCAGATTGACTCCCATAGTCGCTCCAGTCATAAACTAGAAAATAAAGGGAGAAACGAGTTGAGATATATCTCTCGTAAGTTCACTAATTGCTATTGGCAGGTTTCTTATTATTTAAGTCCCATACGAAAAGAGGAGAATTCAATGGACGTTCGTTCACCGGAAACAGAAGTAAAGAAAGTAAAGGTCGTAGTGGATAGAGATACTGTAAAAACATCTTTTGAAAAATGGGCCAAACCTGGTCATTTCTCAAGGACGCTAGCTAAAGGTCCTGATACTACCACTTGGATCTGGAACTTACATGCTGATGCTCACGATTTTGATAGCCATACTAATAATTTGGAAGATATTTCTCGCAAAATCTTTAGCGCTCATTTTGGTCAACTAGCCATCATCTTTATTTGGCTAAGTGGGATGTACTATCACGGCGCTCGTTTCTCCAATTATGAAGCATGGCTGGCTGATCCCACTCACATCAAACCCAGTGCCCAAATAGTTTGGCCAATAGTAGGCCAAGAAATATTGAATGGGGATGTAGGTGGAGGTTTTCGAGGGATACAAATAACCTCTGGGTTCTTCCAGATTTGGCGAGCATCTGGAATAACCAGTGAATTACAACTTTACTGCACTGCAATTGGTGCATTGATCTTTGCAGCGTTAATGCTTTTTGCTGGTTGGTTCCATTATCACAAAGCTGCCCCAAAATTGGTTTGGTTCCAGGAAGTAGAATCCATGTTGAACCATCATTTAGCAGGGTTACTAGGACTTGGATCTCTATCTTGGGCAGGACACCAAATACATGTCTCTCTACCCATTAACCAACTTCTAGACGCTGGAGTGGATCCTAAAGAGATACCACTTCCTCATGAATTTATTTTCAATCGCGATCTTTTGGCTGAACTTTATCCCAGTTTTGCTAAGGGAGTGACCCCATTTTTAACCCTGAATTGGTCGGAATATTCAGACTTTTTGACTTTTCGTGGAGGATTAAATCCAGTAACGGGGGGTCTGTGGTTGACCGATACTGCGCATCATCATTTGGCTATTGCAGTTCTTTTCCTGATAGCCGGTCATATGTATAAGACCAATTGGCGCATTGGCCATAATCTCAAGGACCTTTTAGAAGCTCATAAAGGTCCATTTACGGGGGAGGGCCATAAAGGTCTTTACGAGATCTTAACTACCTCGTGGCATGCTCAGCTAGCTGTTAACCTAGCTATGTTAGGATCTTTAACTATTGTTGTAGCTCACCACATGTATTCGATGCCTCCCTACCCATACCTAGCTACTGATTATGGTACCCAACTATCTCTGTTCACACATCATATGTGGATTGGTGGGTTTATCATAGTTGGCGCTGCTGCACATGCAGCGATTTTTATGGTAAGAGACTATGACCCGACTACTCAATACAACAATTTATTAGATCGCGTTCTTAGACATCGTGATGCAATTGTATCACACCTCAACTGGGTATGTATATTCTTAGGTTTCCATAGTTTTGGTCTGTATATTCATAATGATACTATGAGCGCTCTAGGACGTCCTCAAGATATGTTCTCAGATACTGCTATACAATTACAACCTATCTTTGCGCAATGGATACAAAACACTCATGCTTCAGCACCTGGTTCAACAGCTCCTGGTGCAACAGCGAGTACCAGCTTAACCTGGGGAGGTGGTGATTTGGTGACAGTAGGTTCCAAAGTGGCTTTGTTACCAATTCCATTAGGAACCGCGGATTTTTTGGTACATCACATTCATGCATTTACTATCCATGTGACTGTTTTAATCCTACTTAAAGGTGTTCTATTTGCCCGTAGCTCCCGTTTAATACCTGATAAAGCGAATCTGGGTTTTCGCTTTCCTTGTGATGGACCTGGTAGAGGAGGAACATGTCAAGTATCTGCCTGGGATCATGTCTTCCTTGGTTTATTCTGGATGTACAATGCAATTTCGGTAGTAATATTCCATTTCAGCTGGAAAATGCAGTCCGATGTTTGGGGTAATATAAGTGATCAGGGAGTGGTAACTCATATTACGGGAGGAAACTTTGCACAAAGTTCCATTACGATTAACGGGTGGCTCCGTGACTTTCTATGGGCACAAGCCTCTCAAGTGATCCAATCTTATGGTTCTTCATTATCTGCATATGGTCTTTTATTTTTAGGTGCTCATTTTGTTTGGGCCTTCAGTTTAATGTTCTTATTCAGCGGCCGTGGGTATTGGCAAGAACTCATTGAATCTATTGTTTGGGCCCATAACAAATTGAAGGTTGCTCCTGCTATCCAGCCCAGAGCCTTGAGCATTGTACAGGGACGTGCTGTAGGAGTAGCTCATTACCTTCTGGGTGGAATCGTCACAACATGGGCGTTCTTCCTGGCAAGAATTATTGCAATAGGATAAAGGCTAGGAGGATTTGAAAAGTATATGGCATCAAGATTTCCAAAGTTCAGCCAAGGCTTGGCTCAGGACCCAACTACTCGTCGTATTTGGTTCGGTATTGCGACCGCACATGACTTTGAGAGTCATGATGATATTACCGAAGAACGCCTTTATCATAAAATTTTTGCTTCCCACTTTGGTCAGTTGGCAATAATCTTTCTGTGGACCTCTGGTAATTTGTTCCATGTGGCTTGGCAAGGCAATTTTGAAGCATGGGTACGCGATCCCTTACATGTAAGACCCATTGCTCATGCAATTTGGGATCCTCATTTTGGTCAACCAGCTATAGAAGCCTTTACCCGAGGAGGTGCTCCCGGTCCGGTCAATATTGCTTATTCCGGTGTTTATCAGTGGTGGTATACCATTGGCTTACGCACTAACGAAGATCTTTATGCTGGAGCTCTTTTCTTGCTATTTCTTTCTGTCATCTTTTTAATAGCGGGTAGGTTACATCTACAACCTAAATGGAGACCAAGTGTTTCATGGTTCAAAAATGCCGAATCCCGTCTCAATCATCATTTGTCAGGACTCTTCGGAGTCAGTTCTCTAGCTTGGACAGGGCATTTAGTTCATGTCGCTATTCCTGAATCAAGGGGAGTGCACGTCAGATGGGATAATTTTTTGGATGTATTACCGCATCCCGAAGGTTTAGAACCGCTTTTCACAGGTCAGTGGAATCTCTATGCTCAAAATCCTGATTCTAGTAGTCACTTATTCGGTACCTCCCAAGGGGCGGGAACTGCTATTCTAACTTTTCTCGGAGGATTCCATCCACAAACTCAAAGTTTATGGCTGACTGATATGGCTCATCATCATTTAGCTATTGCACTTGTTTTTTCAATTGCTGGTCATATGTATAGAACCAACTTTGGGATTGGTCACAGTATGGAAGATATTTTGGAGGCACATGTTCCTCCAGGAGGCCTATTAGGACGCGGACATAAGGGTCTTTATAACACAATCAATAATTCTCTTCATTTTCAATTGGGTCTTGCTTTAGCTTCTTTGGGGGTTATAACTTCCTTGGTAGCTCAACACATGTATTCTTTACCCGCTTATGCATTCATAGCACAAGACTTCACCACCCAAGCTGCATTATATACTCATCATCAATACATTGCCGGGTTCATTATGACAGGAGCCTTTGCTCATGGAGCTATATTCCTCATTAGGGATTATAATCCGGAACAGAATAAGGATAATGTATTGGCGAGAATGTTGGAGCAGAAAGAAGCTATAATATCTCATCTTAGTTGGGTTAGTTTATTACTAGGTTTCCATACCTTGGGACTTTATGTCCATAATGATGTTATGCTTGCTTTCGGTACTCCAGAAAAACAAATCTTGATCGAGCCCATATTTGCTCAGTGGATACAATCTGCTCATGGTAAGACGTTATATGGTTTCGATATACTCCTATCTTCAACAAGTGGTCCAGCATTCGATGCAGGTAAGAGCATATGGTTACCCGGTTGGTTAAATGCTATTAATGATAATAATAATTCATTGTTCTCAACAATTGGTCCTGGAGACTTTTTGGTTCATCATGCTATTGCTCTAGGTTTGCATACAACTACATTGATCCTAGTTAAAGGTGCTTTGGATGCGCGTGGTTCCAGGTTAATGCCAGATAAAAAAGATTTTGGTTATAGTTTTCCTTGCGATGGTCCGGGACGGGGTGGTACTTGCGATATCTCGGCCTGGGATGCTTTTTATTTAGCAGTTTTCTGGATGTTGAATACTATTGGATGGGTTACTTTCTATTGGCATTGGAAGCATATAACATTATGGCAGGGTAATGTAGCACAATTTAATGAGTCTTCCACTTATTTAATGGGATGGTCAAGAGATTATCTATGGTTAAATTCTTCACAACTTATTAATGGATACAATCCTTTTGGTATGAACAGTTTATCTGTTTGGGCGTGGATGTTCTTATTCGGGCATCTTGTTTGGGCTACTGGATTTATGTTCCTTATTTCCTGGCGTGGATATTGGCAGGAACTGATCGAAACTCTTGCATGGGCCCATGAACGCACGCCTTTAGCTAATTTAGTTCGATGGAGAGACAAGCCAGTAGCCCTTTCCATTGTTCAAGCACGATTAGTTGGATTAGCTCACTTTTCCGTAGGTTATATATTCACTTATGCAGCTTTTTTAATTGCCTCTACATCAGGTAAATTTGGTTAATTCTTCTTCATCAATTTCTCTGTGGGGTATTGTCATTGATACAATGACAATACCCCACAGAGAAAAAGTAATCAACATAATATTACTCCATCTAAAATCTGATCTATATTTTGATTCCTGGTAGGTAATAGTACCAACTGAACTATTATGGCGAGAAAGAGTCTCATTCAGAGAGAGAAGAAGAGACAAGCACTGGAACGGAAATATCATTTAATTCGTCAATCTTTGGAGGAAAAAAGCAAAGTGTCATCATTGGATGACAAATGGGAAATTCATAGAAAATTGCAATCTTCACCACGTAATAGTGCACCTACACGTCTCCATCGACGTTGTTCTTCGACTGGAAGACCTAGAGCCAACTATCGAGACTTTGGATTGTCCGGACACATACTCCGTGAGATGGCCCACGCATGTTTATTGCCCGGGATAAAAAAATCGAGTTGGTAGGAAAAGAAAAAAGTAATTGAAGTTTCTTGTGATAATGGGATATAGTACCCCTATCCCTATATAGGGATAGGGGTACTATATCCCATTATTGTTTTGTGTACCCATTCTGATTATGATATAAATCAATGGTGCGGAGTAGAGTAGTCTGGTAGCTCGCAAGGCTCATAACCTTGAGGTCACGGGTTCAAATCCTGTCTCCGCCAGACCAGAACATACGAAGTATTTTGGTCCGGAAAGGATTGCTCTCTCACTTATCAATTTATAATTGAATTATAAGTGAGGAAAAGAAACGATCAATACATGAACTATTCTTTTTTCATATTCCATGTGAAGGGCGGGTAGCGGGGATCGAACCCGCATCTTCTCCTTGGCAAAGAGAAATTTTACCATTCAACCATACCCGCATTTCAATTATATGAATATCTATATATTCATATAATTGAAATGGAAAATACATATATGTTCAATCCCATTCGTAAGTAGATACCATTTTTGAATGGTCCAATTATTAATTCAATTACGGATATGGAAAACCCCTCCTCCTTGGGCCTGAAGTAAAAGGCCCTTCAGAAAAGCTATAAAGCCCTCCGGGAGGAGGGGGAGGGAGTGTGAACCTAAAACATCTAGAACATATCTAAGATATGAAAGAATTAAGGATACCTACAAAAAGGACTGATCCGATCCATAATGATACACCCGAAAATACAACATTTTTGCTACTTGACCAACCATCGGGAGAGGCAAGTGCAACAGGTACACCAATCACTAGTAAAAATGAAATAGCAATTAATGCAAACACAGCCGATTGGAAAGCAATAGTCATGGTTGTGATCTTACAAGCTCCCAACAGATTGAATAGACTATACCATCCGATCCCCAATTTTCAATTCTGATCAAATGCACTATGGAAAGGATTTGACCATAAATTGATCGAGCTTTCAAACTTTTTCAATTTGATATTTGAGTGTGAGAGGAGAGGGAAATTCGTTTCTTTTTTTTCCATTCCAGATGATGAAAAATCATCATATGTCACAGGTATAGTTGGTATCGACCCGACTTTATGCTTATAGTTAGGGATTATACGAAGGGGTAGAATAGAAGTTGTCCCCGGGAGAGATGGCCGAGTGGTTAATGGCTCCGGTCTTGAAAACCGGTATAGATAAAAAAACTATCGAGGGTTCGAATCCCTCTCTCTCCTTTTGTTTTTCAACAATTGCATTTACCGGTCCAATAAAAAAAAAAGAGAATAGCTCGGCTGTATATAGCCGAGCTACAAGGATCCAGTTGGAAAAAGAGTATTTGAAAAGACTCCTATCCCGCCGATATGGGAGATAGATGTAATGAAATTGAATCGATTTTTCTTCCATCTGGTTTGATCTATTGTTTCAGTTAAGAGGAGTCATGGAAAGGACAGGTTCGAAATCACGATCAATCCCTTTCTCAAATCCTGCTGCAGCTGCACGAGCCCTTCCCGCATGCCACAAATGACCTACGAAGAAGAAAAATCCTAGAACGAAATGGGAGGTGGATAACCAACTTCGGGGAGAGACATAATTCACCGCATTGATTTCGGTAGCTACACCACCCACAGAATTTAAAGAACCTAAAGGAGCATGAGTCATATATTCTGCTGAACGTCGTTCCTGCCAAGGCTGTATGTCTTTTCTCAACTTGCTCAGATCCAAACCATTAGGGCCCCTTAGGGGTTCCAACCAAGGAGCACGGAGATCCCAAAAACGCATCGTTTCCCCTCCAAAGATAATTTCTCCAGTCGGAGAACGCATAAGGTATTTACCTAAACCAGTAGGTCCTTGGGCAGACCCCACACTAGCTCCAAGACGTTGGTCTCTAACTAAAAAAGTAAACGCTTGAGCTTGAGAGGCTTCTGGGCCGGTGGGCCCATAAAATTCACTGGGATAAACGGTATTGTTGAACCAAACAAAACAACAAGCAATAAAACCAAAGAGGGATAGAGCCGCTAAACTATAGGACAAATAAGCTTCTCCGGACCATACGAATGCACGGCGAGCCCATGCAAAAGGTTTGGTTAAGATATGCCAGATACCACCGAAGATACAAATGGAACCTAACCATACATGTCCTCCAATTACATCTTCTAGATTGTCCACGCTAACGATCCATCCTTCTCCTCCGAAAGGAGATTTCAGTAAATAACCAAATATAGCACTTGGGTTAAGTGTCGGGTTCGTAATTTTTCTTACATCTCCACCGCCGGGAGCCCAAGTATCATATACACCTCCAAAATACAAAGCTTTTAGCACTGGAAGAAAAGCACCAACACCTAGCAAGATTAGGTGAATACCCAAAATTGTGGTCATTTTGTTTCTATCTTTCCATACATAGCCAAAGAATGGAAAAGATTCTTCTAAAGTTTCGGGTCCTATGAGTGCATGATAAATACCACCAAAACCTAAAACCGCAGAAGAAATTAAGTGAAGTACCCCAGATACAAAATATGGAAAAGTGTCCACGATTTCCCCACCAGGACCGACTCCCCATCCTAGAGTAGCTAGATGGGGAAGCAGAATCAATCCTTGTTCATACATAGGTTTTTCCGGTACGAAATGAGCCACTTCGAATAGGTTCATTGCTCCGGCCCAGAATACAATTAATCCGGCATGAGCCACGTGAGCCCCAAGCAATTTACCCGACAAATTGATAAGTCGGGCATTACCGGCCCACCAAGCGAAACCAGTGGTTTCTTGATCACGACCAGCTAAAGCTATAGTTCCATTAAAGAGCGTTTCCACGGGGTAGGACCTCCTCAGGGAATATAAGGTTTTCATGAGGCTGATCTTGAGCCGCCATCCAAGCACGAATACCTTCGTTCAGGAGAATATTTTTTGTGTAGAAAGTCTCAGATTCAGGATCTTCTGCTGCACGGATCTCCTGGGAAACAAAATCATAGGCACGTAAGTTTAGAGCTAGACCAACTACTCCAATGGCACTCATCCATAAACCGGTCACTGGCACAAATAACATGAAGAAATGTAACCAACGTTTATTGGAAAAAGCAACCCCAAAAATCTGGGACCAGAAGCGGTTAGCAGTGACCATGGAATAAGTCTCTTCGGCTTGAGTCGGGTTAAAAGCACGGAACGTATTTGCACCATCACCATCTTCAAATAAAGTATTTTCCACGGTAGCACCATGAATAGCGCATAGAAGAGCAGCACCCAATACTCCGGCAACTCCCATCATATGAAATGGATTCAAGGTCCAATTATGAAAACCTTGAAAGAAGAGGATAAAACGGAAAATAGCTGCTACACCAAAACTAGGTGCGAAAAACCAACCGGACTGTCCCAATGGATAGATCAAAAATACAGAAACAAAGACAGCAATTGGAGCAGAGAATGCAATTGCATTATAAGGTCGCAATTGTACAGATCGAGCAAGTTCAAATTGACGTAACATGAAACCTATTAGACCGAAAGCACCGTGAAGAGCAACGAAGGTCCATAGGCCACCTAATTGACACCAACGAGTCAAATCTCCTTGTGCTTCGGGACCCCATAATAGCAGCAAAGAATGTGCTAAACTATTAGCAGGAGTAGAAACTGCGGCAGTTAGGAAATTACAACCTTCCAGATAGGAACTGGCCAATCCGTGAGTATACCATGAAGTCACAAAGGTTGTACCCGTGAACCATCCACCTAAGGCAAAATAGGCACAAGGAAAGAGCAATAGACCGGACCAACCCACAAAAACGAAACGGTCTCTGCGTAGCCAGTCATCCACAGTATC